GTGTTTTATCAATATTTAAAATTAGAATTTTAAACAAAAACAATTCAATTATAACTAACAATTATAATTATTCCTTATTCGAAAAACATTAAAAACTAGCTTATTTTTATCAAAAATAACTAGATTATCTTAAAAATAATTAAAGTTAAGTTACAAACAACAATTTTAAGTTTTTGATAGTTATGTTATTTATTATTTAGTTTTTTAAAATAAAAATTTTTAAGTATTATATAATTGATATTTCTATAAAAAATAAATATTAACAATTTTAGTAGTAAAAAAAAACTAAAAAAACTAAATAGTTAGTTTATTTTTTAAATAAAGATGAGGGGGAAATATTGTAAAATGCGGATGTAGCTCAATTGGTTTAGAGCGCTGGTCTTCCAAACCGGAGGTTAAGGATTCGAATTCCTTTATCCGCTTTTAAAAAATGCACGATGTGGATGCCTTGGTACCTATTTATAGGACGTTAGACTACGAAAAGCCATTTACCACTTTTTAAATGGATCTCCAAAGGGAAACCTGTAAAACTAAAAATCTGCCAATGGAAACCACCTAGAGCAGTGTTAGAAAAATCAACCGAGAAGCCGGTAGTAGCGGTGAGCGAAACTGGTAATTGAAGGCCTTCGTTTTTAAAGATCAAGAAATCTTGGAAGTTAACTGTCCCTGAAACTGTGTTATGTTTTAACCTAAAACATAATCCTAACTTGGTTGGAATACGGTGCCAAAGAAGGTGAAAGCCCTGTAGGGAAAATTATGGCAGAATTGTATAAATTTATCCAATAAAAAAGGAAAAATTTGTTAAGAATTTAAAAAGGGGGAACCACCCTCCAACTAATCAAAAATAGGTAACCGATAGTGAACCAGTACCGTGAGGGAAAGGTGAAAAGAACAACTCCTGGTTGTAGTGAAATAGAACTGAAACCTCGTGCAAACATACACTTGGAAACTTTTTTAAGTGCCAAGGTGCCTTTTGCAACATGATCATGCGAGTTTTTTGGAACAGCTGCTTAACTCTGTAGAGGTAGGCCTGTTAAAAAAATATTTTATAGATAACACAGATTTTATACAATTCTTTTTTATTAACAAAAAGAATTTTTCCTGGGTATTTATAAATACCCAGTAACCCTGGGTTTTGTTAAAAAAACTCAGCCTACCCTAGGTATTTTTCAAATACCTAAGCAAGCCTTTATTTTTTCAAAACAAAGCAAGCCTTTATTTTTTCAAAACAAAGCAAGCCTTTGTTTTTTCAAAACAAAGCAAGCCTTTGTTTTTTCAAAACAAAGCAAGCCTTTGTTTTTTCAAAACAAAGCAAGCCTTTGTTTTTTCAAAACAAAACAAGCCTTTGTTTTTTCAAAACAAAGCAAGCCTTTGTTTTCTTTGAAAACAAAGTATTTCCTTAGTTTTTAATAAAAAACTAAGTTGTGCCTGGGTTTTGTTAAAAAAATCCAGCCTACCCTAGGTATTTTTCAAATACCTAAGTAACCCTGGGTATTTATAAATAAATACCTAAAAATCCTGGGTATTTAACAAATACCCAAAAATATGCTTTGTTTTTAAGAAAAAAGCAAAGTCTACTAGAATATTTTTTAAATACCCTAGGAATTACTTAATTTTTTTAAAAAAAAGCAATCCTTTTTTGTTAACAATAAAAAAAAATAAAACAAAAATTGAATTTAGAAACCTTAAAAGAAAGCAATATATTATTTTTTAAAAAAATATACTAATTTTTTATTTAAATAATAACCAAGAAAAATTTTTTTAAAGTAATTTTTGGATTGATATAATAAAAAATAAAACCAAGTTAAATTGTTAGTTAAAAATCAAAAACATATTATGGGGCTTGTAGCTCAGTTGGTTTAGAGCGCAGGACCGATAATCCTGAGGTCGTAGGTTCAAACCCTACCGTGCCCAGTTAAAACAATAAAAGTATTAAAATATTAAAAGCTTGGATTTCTTTGCTTTTAAAAAAATAAGTATATTTACAACCTTAGTTTTTTGAAAAACTAAGCAGTTCTTAACTTATGTTAAAAGCAAAACAGATAATTGTACTGAAAAAAAATCTTTTAAAATAACAGTAAAACAAAAATGAATTTGTTTGTATTGTTAAATGCTGCCTCTGCTGGTGAAACCTGGCAAGCAGTTCCTTTAATTAGCTTGCATGTTCCTGTTTTAGGATATGCTTTTTGGTGTAATATTTGGGCTTTAACTGTTACTTTAGCTGTTTTGGCTGCTATTGGGTCTCATGCTCAAAACCATTCTTATGCACTGGCAGGAAATAGTGCTGTTGCGGGATTACGTAAGGCAATTAGTCTTTTCTGGCATAACCAAACATTGGAACGTGTTCATTTGAAAAGCCGTACATTGAGCCTACGTGGTTCTGGAAATATGGCAGAACTAACCAATCGTTTGCCAACTGCTTGGATTTTTAATAGCCACGTTCAGCGCAAAACAACCGGAGTATGGCTTGTGGTTTTCTTTTTTGTGTTGTTGACTAGTAACATTTTTGGGTTGGTACCTTTGTGCCAAGCAATTACTGGTCAAGCAGGAACTACACTTGGATTTAGTCTTGCACTTCTAACTGCAATTACTTATGCAGGAATTCAACGTCAAGGAATGCGTTTTGTAAAACTATTTTTGCCAAGTGGTCCAAGCTGGCCTATGGCTCCTGTTTTTGTTCTTTTGGAATCCATTAGTTATGCTTTTCGAGCTATTAGTCTTGGAGTTCGACTATGGGCAAATATGCTAGCGGGTCACCAACTTATTCATTTGGTAACCGCTTTGGCTTTGGTTCCAGCTCTTTGTTTAAATATTCTTGTAGGAGCCCCAATTACTGCTCTTGCTGCAGGATTGTTGATGGCTCTTAGTGGTTTAGAAGCCATTGTTTGTGTATTACAAAGCGGAGTTTTCTGTTTGCTAGCAAGTTTTTATCTTCATGAAGTATTGAGCCGCAAAGACTCTTTGGCTGCAGGTATTTAAATAAAATAGAAACTTCTAAAAAAAAAATAGCTTAATTAAAAAAGAACTGCTTAGTTTTTTGTAAAAAAAGAAGCAATCTTTTTTAAAATAAAGGAGCCTTATTTTCTAAAAATATCATTTTTTTTTACATTTTATATAAAAATCTTTATTTTTTTATTATAAGCAATTTTTTAATATTTTTATTAAAACTAAAAAAGTAACTTTATTTTTAAAAGATAAATAAAAATTTTGTTATTCAAATATCTATGCTTTATTTAAAAAATAAAAAATTACTTTATTTTTTAAATAAAAATAAAGGAAAAGAGGGGGTGTAGCACAGATGGTTAGCGCGATGGCCTGTCAAGCCATAGGCCGCGGGTTCAATTCCCGTCACTCCCGTGTTATTCAAACTTTTAAATTTTTTAAAAAGGAATACTTAGTTTTTATAAAAATTAAGGTATAAAATATAAAAAACAAAGAACTTAATGGGTTTGAGCCTGGCCCTGCTCTAACGCGTGCAGGCGGTCTAACACATGCAAGTGATGGTTTTTTTAAGTAAAAGTAAGTTAGCAAAAGCTTTGCTTTTGCTGATTTACTTTTAACAAAAAACCACGCGCCCGGGTGCGTGATAACTGGTTTTCTTACTTTTTTTAAAGGTTAATTCTTTATACAAGATTTTATTTATTTTTGCTTAGGCTTAATTCAAAAAATTAAACTTATAAAAAATCTTAAAGATAGAAATCGAAAAAAGTAGATGCTGGTTTGGATTAGGTTGTTGGGTTGGTAACAGCAGCCCAAGCCCTGGATCCACAGCCTCCCTTAACGGGGGATGGCCACAGCGGAACTGAAACACGGTCCGTCCATTTTTTGGCAGCAGTGAAGAATCTTTGACAATGGGCGCAAGCCTGATCAAGCTAGCCTGTGAAAGGGACTTTTTATAAACAGAAAAGTAAATAATAGAAGGCCTTTGGTTGTAAACCTTTCAACATTTAGCATCAGCATGACATTTCTAAACGTTATTCCCCGGCTAACTCTGTGCCAGCAGCCGCGGTAAGACAGAGGGGGAGAGTGTTGAGCATCTGGACTAGGCCTAAAGCGCGGGTCGGTGGTTTAATAAACTAAAACAGATTTCCTCGAAGGGTCGGGGCTCTTGTTTTAAGACTTTTAAACTGGAGTTTAAGCTCAGGATAAGAGAACAACCCAAGAACCGGTAGAATGGAAGTATATGGGTGTGAATGCCAACGGCGAAGGCACTTATCTTTTCTTAAACTGACGCCCAGCCGCGGAAGCGTGGTGTACCGAATGGGATTAGATACCCCAGTAGCCCACGCCGTCAACCATGAGTGTTGAATTTAGTTTAATTTTTAAAAAAGCTAAGCTAAGTTTTAGTTAAAAACGACAACACTTCGCCTGGGGAGTAAAGCCGCAAGACTGAAACTCAAAGGCATAAGCTGCCGGGTAGACCGGCGGTGGAACATAGCGGTGGAATCGAAACAACGCGTAACACCTCACCACTTCTTGAATGCAAAATAACTTATTGTGAGATTTTTAAAATTTTTATATAGAATAATTTAAACAATTATTAATTAAAAATTATAGTATGTTTTTTTTATAAAACAACAAGAGTTTTTACTTAATATTTAATTTTAGTTATTTATATAACTGTGTGGGTTATTATCCTACCAGCTTAGATATTTGAAAAATACCATTGGGTATTTTTCAAATATCTAAGCATTTCTGAATTTTTATAATAAAAATTAAGGCTTGCTTAATTTTTATTATAAAAAAAAGCATGCCTTAGTTTTTAATTAAAAACTAAGTAGACCTTTGTTTTTTATTAAAAACTAAGTAGACCTTGGTTTTTACAAAACCAAGCAGATCCTGGGTTTTTGTTAAAAAACCCAGCCTACCTTTGTTTTCTTTGAAAACAAAGTATTTCCTTAGTTTTTAATAAAAAACAAAGCAAGCCTTAGTTTTTAATAAAAAACAAAGCAAGCCTTTGTTTTGAAAAAACAAAGTATTCCCTAGGTATTTGAAAAATACCTAAGCAAGCCTTGGTTTTGTAAAAACCAAGCAGATCCTTTTTTCAAATACCTAAGTAACCCTAGGTATTTATTAAAAAATATATAAGCAAACCTTAGTTTTCTTCAAAAAAAACTAAACTTTCCTAAGGTTAAAATTAAAAGAATAGTTAAATTCCAAAATAGCAAAATAATTGATTTGTAAGAAAAGTAAAACTCGTAAAAACCGTAGGGCTCGTAGAATTCGTGTAATTAAACTCGTGGAACTCGTTTGAACCATGTAGTTTAAATTGTGGAACTCGTCGGACTCGTGGGACTCGTAAGACTTATCAGAATCGTGGAACTAATTGGAATCGTGGAAATCGTGGAAATCGTGAATTCGACGAATAGCTTGTTAGTAAGTAATAGTAAATATTAGTCTGTAATAATAAGTATTAATGTATAATAGTAAATATAATATAATATAAATATTAGTGAATATTAATAAATAATAGTAAACCTATATATCAATGAATAATAGTAAACCTGAATATCAATAAATATTAATTAGGAAATAAATAATAGTTAAGATACTGAATATAAATGAATAAATAAAAGTAATAGTAAATAACTGGTATACTTCGTAGTGGAATAGCGGACTCGCGGAATAGTTGATAGTTAATAGTTGAATAGGGGGGGGGTTGCAAGTAGTAACAGAAATCTTATTAACAGGAAAGAATTAAAACAGCAAGCACTAGTTCTAAGCCTTTGGCCTATGTTTAGCTTGGGTTTCACCCAAGCTAAACATAAACGTAAAGTTACGTAAACAGTAAATACTTTTTGGTAACAGTAAGTATTATTTTATATTAATAAATAGTAACTATTATTTTGTATTAATAACGAAATTATATTTGTTAAATATTAGAGTAAATAAGGTATAACTTAGTTTTTATTTTTCTATTTAAATATTATTATTTATTTAAAAAAAACAAAAGCATTTTTATTGCAAAAAAAAAACAAATTTTTTAAAAATAATTTAATTTATTACTACAAGAGCAAAAAGCTTTTTCTTAAAAATAAATGCTTATTTTGCTTTTTTTATCTTATTCATAATAAATATAATTAAATTTAATAATATAACTCTTTGTTTGTTTTTTTAAAATGAACAAAAAGCAACCCCCTAGCTTTTTTAAAAAACTAAGTAAACGTTGGTTTTGTAAAAACCAAGCAGATCCTGGGTTTTTTTCAAATACCCAAGTAGGCCTCAATATTTTAATAGCATTATGAATCATTGGAATACTATTTATACTCGTTGGCTATGTTCTACTAACGCAAAAGATATTGGTATGATGTATTTAGTATTTGCTGCTTGGGCAGGTATTATTGCAACTGCTATGAGTATGCTTATTCGTATGGAATTAAGCAGCCCGGGACCGGGTGTGTTGGCTGGAAATGGTCAACTTTATAACGTAATTATTACTGCTCACGGACTTTTAATGCTTTTTTTCGTGGTAATGCCAGGATTAATGGGAGGTTTTGGTAATTGGCTAGTTCCAGTTATGATTGGAGCCCCTGATATGATTAGTTTTGATGTTCTTTATTATAATAATACGAATGATACGAATGATACGAATAATACGGTTTTTTTGAGCAGTAGTGCCCTTTTTGTCAAGTCTAACTTTCCAAAAGTGCTTTCTAAGGGGATTGATTATTATCTAGCTGGTCTTTGGGAGGGGGATGGTTATATTGTGTTGCCTTCTATTGATATTCATGGTATTTTAAAAAATACCCCTTGTATGTGTATTACTGCTAATTATAAACAGTTACCGCTTTTTAAAGTTTTTGAACATGAGTTTGGTGGGTGGATTCGCTATAAGACGAAGGAAAATGCAATTGTTTGGACAATTACTGCAAAAGCAGATTTGTTAAAGATTGTAACTTTGATAAATGGGAAAATTCGTTCTCCTAAACTTTATCAATTTAATTTGCTTATTGATTATGTAAACAAGATTTTCCCAAGTGTTCAACTTATTAAACATCCTGTGGATTGCTCTTCTTTTTTTGAGAACTATTGGCTCGCTGGTTTTATTGATGCCAATGGTAATTTTAAGATTCGTTATACTAAAGGTTCTGTAAACCTACAGACGGGTCGTAAAACAAAGCAGCGTATTGCTCTAAGTTTCACTATCGAACAACACAAAAATCACCTTATTACGAATAGTTCTTTTGAACCTTTTATGAAGAACATCGCTGATTTTTTTACCGTGAATTTGCGTACTTCTAAGCACAGTAAGGTAGAGTATTGGCTTGTTGAGGTGTCTAGTTTGAGTTTTATGCAAATTTTAGTTAAATATTTGAGTGTTTACCCTTTGTTGACCACAAAACGAAATAACTATAGTGATTTTTCTAAAGCTTTTCATATAATTTTAGCGAATCAACATCAAACTCCGGAGGGTAAAAAAACTCTTCTTAGCTTGAAGAATGGGATGAATCGTCAACGTACCGTATATAATTGGGACCATCTAAACTAAAAATCATGTCCTGTGTAAAATAACCTTTTATACAGCACTGGGTGAATTGTCAAGGAATTCTCTTTTCTTTTTAGATTTAATAATTATAAAGTTTTATAAAGAGAAAACTTGCAGCGAAGCTTAGCTCAACACTAGGTATAGCTAGACTGTTATTTTTTGCTATACACTAACAGCAGAAAGTTATATTTTATTGTTTCGTGGCAATAAAAATGCTGTTCTTGCTGTGGGTTAAGAACGTTCAACGACTAGACGGTGAGTAGTGTTAACAATAATCCGTCCAAGAGCGCCCAGCTTACTACTTCGAATAGAGAAGCGTAAGATGACATAGTCTGACCTTACTAGTGATAGTAAGAATTAAGGTTTAAATAACCTTAAGATAACAAAAGTGATGGCCTTTCCTCGAATGAACAATATTAGTTTTTGGGTACTGCCAAGTTCTATGACTCTTTTAGTACTTAGCAGTTTGGTAGAGCAAGGAGCAGGAGTTGGTTGGACCGCGAGGTTTTGCGGTTGTAATTTTGTAAAAAATTACAAAGAAAATCCCACTCGATGCGGGAACATCCCTTATAGTTAAACTTTTAATTATAAGTATTTTTTTAGAAAAATACTTAAAAATTTTTTAGTTATAAAAGAAGATACTACTAACCTTAGTTTTTCAAAGAAAAACTAAGTAATCCTTTCTTTTTATAATAAAAAGAAAGCAATTCTTTATTTTTTAATAAAAAATAAAGTAATCCTTTTTTTTAAGTTAGTAAAAATGTATCTTCCTATGGGACAATCCGCCTGGGATGGCTGGTGTTGGAATTTAGCACGGAGTTTAACTTTTAGAGCTTTAAGCTTTGCTCCAGGCGGGCCAGGAATTTTAGCTTTGCTTTTGAAACCCCGCCTGGGACTTCGCCTAAGCAAAGCTCTTCGCGCTGCCGAGCGCTTCGCGCTACCCAAGGTTTTAATCTCCAAAGTTAAAAGTTTCAGCACAAAACGTGAAAAAAATATTCAGTTTTGGCCTTCCCATCAGAGACTTAATGTGGGACATCCTTATGGGTTTAGTTATTGGCTTGCAGGATTAGTTGATAAAGATGGTACTTTGTGGTTTGGACAAAACAAAAAAGGTACTTGGGATTTTACTTTTAAAGTAGGTTAATCTAATTATAACTTAAAGCTATTAACTTACCTAAAAAACAAATTGAAATGTAACTCTGTAACTTCTGCTGGAAAAAACTGTTCTCAATATAGAATTCGGAATCCTGAAATTTTGTATACTTTTGTGCTTCCATTGATTGAAAATAAGCTTCTTACTCGTTCTAAGGCTTGGGATTTTTTTGCTTAAAAAAAAGAAGCTCTGGAAATTTATATAAACAATACTAATTCTTTAGAAGAACGTAATGAAAAACTTAATTTTCTTTTAAAAAAAAGAAAACAAATAAACACAAATTTTTCTGCTGCTCATGAAAAAACACCAGAGTTTCCACCTGCCGGTTGGATTTTAAGCTTTACAGAGGCGGAAAATTCTTTTTATCTAACAAAAAAAGCAGAAAACCGCATAGTTCATGGCTTTGGTTGGATTCAAAAAGGCGAAAAAGAACTTTTAGAGTTTTTACAAGTTTTTTTCAAATTAAAGCAAAAAGTAAAACTTCATGTGTCTGGAAATTATTGGTTATTAGATAGTACATCTTCTAAGAGTGTTGAAACAGTTATTCCTTTTTTTGAAAAAAAAATAAAAGGAATAAAAGCAGTAGAAGTTCGAAAATGGGCTCGATCTTATCGAAAACATAAAGGAAATTTTAAAAAACTAAGTATACTTCAAAAAGCTCTTCGCAAAGCAAAAAAGCTTGAATAATTTGCTTAGTTTAAAAAAAACAAAAAATTACTTAGGTATTTTTTAAATACCTAAGGATTACTTTATTTTTTTACAATGGTAAGGTTTACTTAATTTTTTTTTTAAAAATGGGTATTTTAAAAAATAAAAAACCCAGTTTAGTTTTTGAAGGCTTTAGCTTCGAAAATTAAAGTAAGGATGATGGTATAGTCCGATCTTTAAGGAAACTTAAAGTGTAATTATAGTTAAATTAATTTTTATAGAAATAAAAACTATAAAATTTTAATTTTTCTGAAATTCAACTTAAAATGATATCCTCCGTTGAGCAGTGTGTTAAGTCATTCTGGAGCTTCCATGGATTTGGCAATTTTGAGTCTTCATGTTGCAGGGGTTGGGAGCATTCTAGGTTCTATTAATTTTTTGGTAACCGTTGCTAACATGCGTGCTCAAGGAATAACTTTGTATCGACTTCCACTTTTTGTATGGTCTTTGTGTTTTGTAAGTATTTTGTTGATTGGAAGTCTTCCAGTGTTTGCTGCAGGGCTAACTATGTTGTTAACAGATCGTAACTTTAATACTAGCTTCTTTTTGCCAGCAGGAGGAGGTGATGTAATTCTTTATCAACATTTGTTCTGGTTTTTTGGTCAAATTTGCATATTTATGTGGAAATTGTTGTTAGTACTAGGGTTAGTGTTGGTTTTGCTTTTCACTTATCCCTATAGATACATTGTTTTTAACTTTCTGCATAAAATTTGGTGGCCCTTGAATCAAGAAATTGATTCTTTGAAGTGCACTATAAGCTGGAAAGTGTTTATGTTTTTAGGCAGTTTAAACCAAAAACATGCCTGCAACGCTACTGGTTTCGTAAGTAGCTTATTCTACTTTAGCGTAATATTACTTTTGGAAAAAACCCAAGCATATGCTGCTTATCGGTTAAACATAAATATAAGTAATTTAAAGTTTTGTTTTACAAGCTCCAAACCAGTAACAATGCGTTTCAGTAACACTAATCAGCAGGTAACCAACGTGCCAGGATGGACTAGCTTCGCTCGGTTAAGCTTAATGCTTTGTGAGCGCGAAGCGCGAAGCGCTGCGCTACCATACTTTTTGAAAACAGCTTTTTCTACATTTTTTAGAAAAAACTTTAGTATTCAAGCACAAGTAGAAACCCCAGAGGCCGTATGTGCACCTACTAACTTAAAAAATAAAAAATTAAATAAAAAAATAAAAAGTTTACGCTGGTCTCAATGGCTTGCTGGACTTATTGATGGAAACGGTTGCTTTTTAGTAAGCAAGGCAGGTTATATTTCTCTTGAAATTACAATATCTTCTAAAGATGAAGCTTTATTACCGCAAATTCAAAACAAATATGGGGGGTCTTTGAAAGCCCGTGCTGGATTGAATGCTGTTCGTTATCGTCTTCACGACAAGGGAAATATAATAAAATTGTGTGTGGATGTAAATGGTTTTATTCGTCATCCTGTTCGTTTGCAACAATTTACAAAAGTTTGTAATAAACTTTGCTTGGAAGTGAAAAGTCCTGATTTATTGAATAAAAACCATGGCTGGTTTGCAGGAATGTTTGATGCAGACGGGTGTATTACCTTTAATTTATCTGGAAAATTTCCACAAATTACAGTAAGTGTTACTCAAAAATATAAGGAAATTCCACTAGCTTTTAAAAAAGTTTTTAAAGGTTCTTTATATTACGATAAAAGTAAAAACGGTTATTGGAGTTGGGCTGTCCAGTCTAAAGAAAGCGTGTTGGAAATAATTAATTATTTTAAAAAATTTCCATGTCGCAGCAGCCGTCGTCAAAAGCTGTTTTTAACCCCCAAAGTTTATAATTTGTTGCAAGATAAAGCTTATTTACCCCAAACTAGCCAGTTGCACCTTCCTACTTTGCATAAAAAATGGTTAAAATTGCTTTTAGCTTGGAAAGCTTTGTAATATAATGCTTAATTTCTAAAAGAAAAATACTGTTTTTTAATACTAAATAAAAAAGCAACTTTTATAATTTTCATGTTTTTTAAGTTTGTAGAAGAGATGGCCCATTCCATTAAAAACTAAACAATTACTTTTTTTAAAAAACAATTCTAAAAAAATTTAGCATTTTTTTATTTGAAAAAAGCAAGAATTGGTTTTAAATGGACAGCACCCAGAAGTATACGTGTTGATTTTGCCTGCTTTTGGAATTGTAAGTCACGTAGTTAGTTTTTTTGCACGTAAACCTGTATTTGGATATGTGGGTATGGTTAATGCCATGGGAGCTATTGCAGTTCTTGGATTTCTTGTTTGGGCTCAAAAAAATAGTTTTAATGTGATGGGCCTCTTTACATGTGAATGTAAAGTAATGAAATCTCTCTATATGCCGGAATATTCTACTATGGTTCAATCTTTAACTTGGGCATGTATTTTTTGTTTTGTTTTGCAATGCATATCCATTAGTTTTAATAGAAAAAATTGAACCTAAGTTTAGAAAAAACAATTGTTTAAACTTTATTTTTATATTAAAAATAAAGATATCTTTTTTAAAAAAAGTACAAACAAATCTAAACTTTATGAACAACCAGCAGGAAACCTTTGCTTTGATGCTTTTGCGTCCTTATGGAAAAAAGGGATCCCCGGAGGCTCTACGAGAGACTACTCACTGGGGCTTAGCTCCAGAAAAACAAAAAAAAACTAAAAATAATACAATTGAAAAAAATAATACAATTGAAAAAAATAATACAATTGAAAAAAATAATACAATTGAAAAAAATAATACAATTGAAAAAAATAATACAATTGAAAAAAATAATACAATTGAAAAACTGGATGCTTATTGGCTTGCTGGTTGTTTTGAGGGCGATGGATGTTTGTCTATAAGTAATAATAAACAAAAAAACAGTTTAAGTTTTAGTTTTATTTTACGTCAAGCTGATCCAAAAATTCTTTATAAAGTAAAAAGCTTTATTTCTTATGGTTCTGTTTATATGGATAAAGAAGGTTATTGGACTTTCTGTATTCGAAACAAAAAAAGTTTGTATAAAGTAATAAACTTGTTAAATGGTAAATTAATTTTGCAAAAAAGAATTTTTCAGTTTGAAAAATGGGTTACCCATTTAAATAAAAAATATAATACAAACATTGTTCCTATAACTAAGCCTGCTAAACTAAGCTGGGAAAATGCCTGGCTTACCGGATTTGCTGACGCAGAAGGAAGTTTTAGTATTTTGTTAAGTGTTCGAAAAAACAATAATAAAAATCGTTTGCGTTTGCGCTTTTATCTGGATTAGAGCGAAAGTTTTCTTTGTCTGCAAAAAATTCAACAATTATTGGGTGGCACTTTGCATAAAAAAATAAAAAATAATTTTTTGTATTATCGTTTAATAATTGACACTTTTAATAAAGCGCCTATGTTGATTAATTATTTTTCTAATTTTCCACCATTAACTACTACATTATATGTACGCTTTATTCGTTATACTCGTGTTTATGGTTGGTATGTTAATAAAGAATGGATAAATAAAAAAGAAAAAATTAAACATTTAATTGTTTTAAATAAGCGTTTAAAAAAAAAACAAATTATTAAAAGTTAAATATAAATAATTATTTTTTTATTATTTTTACTATTTTAGTTTTTTTGTTATTTTTAGAAATATTAGTGAGTAAAAGATTGAGCCCAAAAAATAAGAATGAAATCCTTAATTATTAAAAATTAAGCACTTGGTTATTTATATTTACATTTTGTAATTAATAATTAATAAATAACCATTTTTAAAAATAAACTTCTTTTTTGTTTTTAGCTATTAGCTTTTAGCGATTAGCTTTTAGCTTTAAGAAAACTGAAAACAAAAACTAAAATAAATTCTTTTTTGCATCACATGTTTGCTGTTGGTTTGGATGTAGATACACGCGCGTATTTCACTAGCGCAACTATGATTATTGCTGTTCCTACTGGAATTAAAATTTTTTCTTGGTTGGCTACTTTGTACGGAGGAAGTTTGTGGTTAACAACCCCTATGTTGTTTGCTTTGGGATTCCTTGTGTTGTTTACTATTGGAGGATTAACTGGAATTGTACTAGCTAACGCTGGTGTTGATGTAGCTCTACACGATACCTACTATGTGGTTGCCCATTTTCATTATGTGTTGAGTATGGGAGCAATTTTTGGTATTTTTTCCGCCTTTTATTTTTGGGTTGGAAAATTAACTGGATGTATGTACCCAGAAGCTCACGGACAAGCTCATTTTTGGTTATTTTTTATTGGAGTTAACCTAACCTTTTTCCCTATGCACTTTTTGGGTTAAGCTTTAAAATTCCTGTGAGGCTCAAATAAAATTCCACTATATGCTGGAACACCCTAAAATTATTAATTATTAACAAAATTAATAAATACATGGGCAATCAGCAGAAAACCAAAATAAGTATATACTTATGAGTAGATTTCTCAGAGACTTTACGTGGAACTTAGTTGTTAATGTAACTTTTAACATCAAGAAGATAAAGTCCACTCCTAATGGAAACTTTAGGTAAAAAATAAAAAAATAAGCTTTATTAAAAAAACTTAATAAGTTTTTATTTTTCATAAACAATTTTCTAAAACTAGGGTGGTAATTTTGTAAGAAATTACTCCTTATTATTTTTTTAAAAATAATTTTAACTCCTTTGTTTTTGTATAAAAAATTGAATTTTCCAGAAAAACCTGTAGTTGTTTTGGTACCCACCCCTGAAACTTACCTTGGGTATTTTCCAAATACCCAAGCAGGCCTTGAACAATTCCAAAAATTTAAGAAAAAATATGCTAAACAAAGCGTAATCTACGGCTGGATGCATAAAAAATCTATAAAAATTTACGTAGGTAGCGCGAAAAATGCAAGCGTACGACCTTTTAAACACTTGTTTAAATCTACTAAAACTAACCTGCATTTGAAAAATGCTTTAAAAAAGTATGGTTTATTATGTTTTGTTTTAATTATTTTTAAAATTGTTGGAAACATGGAAACTGTTTCTTCTGAAAAACTTCAGCAAATGGAAGATTTGTATTTAAAAAGTATTCAACAAAAATACCATTTCTTAGAGAAAGCCTTTACTTCTACTGGATATAAATATACTCCAGAGTCTTTAAATAAAATTAAAAACAAGCGCTTGGGGACAGTTCTTTCTGAACAAACAAAAAATAAACTTTGTATGCTTTTTTCTGGTGAAAAAATCCCTTTTTTGGAAAAAACACTCTGAATAATTTAAACAAAAACTAAGCAACCTTCATAAAGGTTCTTTAAATCCTATGTTTGGAAAAGAAAAGTCTGTAGAGTTTCAATATCACGCTACAAAGCAAAATTTGGTAAAAATAACCACATATCTAAAACTGCAAAAATAACTAATGTGCAAACTGGTGAAGTTTTGCTTTTTAATTGTCAAATTAATGCAGCTACTTACTTTGGTTATAAAACTAAATTTCCCATTGCAAAAGCAGCTAAAAACCTAATCTTGTTTAAAAAAATCTGGAAAGTAACTTATAATAAAAAATAAAAAAGGAATACTTTGTTTTCAAAGAAAACAAACGGTTACTTAGGTATTTGAAAAATACCTAAGGCACAACTTAGTTTTTAATAAAAAACTAAGGAAATACTTTGTTTTCAAAAACAAAGGCACAACTTAGGTATTTGAAAAATACCTAGGGAAATACTGTTTTTGTTGAATTGTTGGTAGATATTATGTGTGTTTAAATTTTGTTTATGAAAAATAAAAAATAAAGCAAAAAATTAGATAATGGCTTGCAGGAATGCCGCGTCGATACTTAGATTACCCTGATGCTTTTACAGGTTGGAACGTGGTTGCTAGTTTTGGAAGTTATATTAGTTTCTTTAGTTTTGTATACTTTTTTTATATTGTGTACTTGACTTTGGCTGAAGGACCTAAATGCGCAAACAACCCTTGGGTTGAGGGGAAAGATTCTGAGGTGTCCGGAGGTTTGGAGTGGATGTTACCGAGTCCACCAGCATACCATACTTTTGGAGATATGCTACCTGTAATTCGCCCAACTCCCGTAACTGGAGCAATTACCCATTCATTTTTTTTAATATTTTAAAATTAAATAATTATTTAATAATTTTGTCTCTAATAGCTCAGTGGTAGAGCGCCAGACTGTTAATCTGTGGGTCGTTCGTTCAAATCGAACTTAGAGAGTTTTATATTTACAAAAATTTTTTTGTTTTTTAAAATATAAAAAAAGCTAACTTTAATTTTTATTATAAAAAAACCAAGCAGCTCTCAATTTTTATACTTAAGGTCTACTTGAGTATTTTATTTAAAACTCAGCCAAGCAGTACTTTGTTTTCTTAACAACCAAAAATAGCTAATTTTTTATTTGTTTACGGCAAACAAAAGTCAGCTAATTATTATTTTCTGAATAAAAATTAAAAATTTAATTTTTATTCAGAAAATAATAATTGGAAACAATTTAAGTTTTAGGAAAAAACTACAAGTGGATAATTAATTTTTTGAAAAAAATGCATTATGATTGAGTACTTGGGTGTATTAGTATATTTTATGGTTGCTACTGCTTTAGGTATTGTAATGTTTTGGGCAGCAACCAAATGTTCTCCAAAACGTTTTGACCTAGAAAAAGTAACTGCTTACGAATGTGGCTATGATGCTTTTGGAGAAGCACGTTCTCCTTTTGATGTAGGTTTCTATTTAGTAGCTATCCTATTTCTTGTTTTTGATATTGAAGTGGCTTATTTGATTCCTTGGGCTCTTGGAGGAGTTTTGTCTGGTTGGGCAGGATTAGCGGCGCTCTTGTTGTTTTTGGCTGTTCTTGTTATTGGTTTTGTGTACGAGTGGGGGAAAGGTGCTTTGGATTGGAATTCATAAAACAGTTTTTAATTAAAGTATAAACTTAACACATTGAGACTTGAATAAAACTCTAAAAACACTTTAAAAAAAAAGAATTAAGCAATCCTTGATTTTTTATTTAAAAATAAAGCAATCCTCGATAAAAAATAAAGCAACCTTTGTTTTTTCAAAACAAAGCAGGCCTTTGTTTTTTCAAAACAAAGCAGGCCTTTGTTTTTTCAAAACAAAGCAGGCCTTTGTTTTTTCAAAACAAAGCAGGCCTTTGGTTTTTCAAAACAAAGCAGGCCTTTGGTTTTTAACAAAGTAAAGCATATTTTGGGTAGTTTTTAAATAAACAAAGCAATACAATTGCCATTTAATGAATAAAAATTAACAAATCCTAAAAAATAAAATATATAACAATTTTGTTTTAAATAATTAAATTACTTTTATGGTTTTAACTTTTCAACTATTTGTTGCTAACACTTTTAGTGTTAAACCAGTTTTTGGGAGTAAAGGAGTTCAAATCCCGCATGTGTCTAAACAAAACATGCGAATGAAATCTACTAATGCTGGAGCGGTGCCTCACCATCCATATCATTTGGTAGATCCGAGTCCTTGGCCTGTGATAACTAGTTTTTCTCTATTGTGTTTGGCTATGGGTTTGATTTTGTATTTTCATAAATATGCAGCAGGAGGTACTTTGTTGTGTATTGCTTTTGTAACTCTAACATATGCTGCAAGTTTATGGTGGCGCGATGTTATTCGCGAAAGTATTCTTGGTTGTCATACTTCTAAAGTAAAAGAAGGATTGCATTTAGGGATGATTTTGTTTATTGTATCTGAAGCTATGTTTTTTGTGGGTCTTTTGTGGGCTTTTTTGCATGCAGCACTAATGCCCACTGTAAGTGTTGGAATGGCATGGCCTCCTGTAGGAATTGTTCCTGTAGATTGGACCCGTCGTCCAAGCTTGAACACTGTGTTGCTAGCAGCATCTTACTTTAGTGCAAATGCTGCAAAACATGCTATGGATCAAGGCCAAAAACAAGCATGTGCCTTAAATTTGGTGTTGACTATTGTTTTGGGAGTTTTGTTTACTGCATACCAGTATCTAGAGTACAGTGGAGCTGCCTTTACTTTTAGTGATTCTATTTTTGGAAGCACTTTTTATTTGTCTACTGGATTTCATGGATTCCACGTGATTGTTGGGTTTCTGTATCTTGCTGTTTGCTTGTTTACTTTGAAAAGTACTAGCCCAGGAAAATCTACTGCTTTGGATCTTGCTGTTCTTTATTGGCACTTTGTTGATTTGGTTTGGGTTTTAATTTTTACCTTGGTGTATGTTTGGGGAGGTGCTCTACCAACCGCTGGTGTTGAAATTTGTACTGATAATCTTTGTGTTTTGCAAACTGTTTTGCGAGACGCGCGTTTGGACGCATTCTATCACGAGCCTTCTTTTTTCTCTGCAGCAATGTCATTTTTTATAATTTTTTATTTTTCACAAATAATTAATTAGCTTTTTTAATTTTTAATTTTTTTAAGTTGTTCCAAGAACACCCGAAGGCGGGCGAGCTTTCCCTGAACAGGTTGAAGAACGGAGAATATCCGCGTTGGAGGACTGAACCCGTGATCGTGGTAAAGATCTGGGATGATTTAGGGAATGGAGTGAAAGGCTAAACAAGCCCGCGCATAGCTGGTTTTTGGCGAAAAGCATAAAGGTGCTTTGGATTTTCGGTTAAAAAGGAGTTAGGGCAAGTCTTGGGAGCGGGGAGGTCTAAGCTCCTACTCTCCTGTGGCAACCGTCAATGCCTTTTCAATAAAGAAATCTATTTAGGCTCTGGGTGCGAAGGTCCAGAGCCGAGAGGGAAACAACCCAGAAAACCTGTTAAGGTCCTTAAACACAGACTCAGTGGAATAGGAAATTTTTTTGCAAAGACCCTCAGAAGATAGGCTTGGAAGCAGCCAATCTAGAATGAAAGCGTAATAGCTCACTGAGAGAGCGAAAAAAAACCATATATGTGCGGGGCTTTAGTTTGTTACCGAAACAGTTTTGTGTGTTTTGTTATTTTATTTTTATTTTTTAAACAAAGGATTAGTTTTTTATAAAAAACTAAGGATTGCTTAATTTTTATACTAAAAATTAAAGGAATTTATTTAGAATATAATCATACCGTTTTAGATTAACGAATTCTATGTTTCTTCAGCAACACATATTGCCATTGAGTGAGAATTGTTGTTTTTCCTTAATTTTTTTATTAATAAAAAAATTAAATAACCCTTTGTTTTCAAAGAAAACAAAGTATTCCCTATGTTTTTTTACAAAAACCAAAACTTGCAGGGGCACGCAAAGTGCTATTGTACCCTCTTGGTATTTTAAAATACCCAGGCCTACTTAGTTTTTAGAATAAAAACTAAGGTTTATTGAGTTTAGTTTTTAAAAAATAAAGGATTTGCTTAGGTATTTTTCAAATACCTAGGGAATACTTTGTTTTCTTTGAAAACAAAGGCTTGCTTAATTTTTTTTTAAAACTAAAGTTAGTTGCCTTACCTTTTACTATTATTTTTATTTTTTTATTTAATTTTAAACTAGAAAAAGAATCGAAATAGGTTCGAATCCTATGGGTTATGATTTTTTGTGAAAAAAAATGCTTATTTTTTTATAAAAAATTTTTTTTGTTTACTTTTTTTAAATAACAAATTTAATAAGAAAAATTTGTTATTGATATGACTTGTACAGGTTTACATCGTTTCTGCCTAACTAGTAAGGCACAGCCTAATCAACTGGTTGTTGTTTTTAACAAGAATCAGTTGGTATTAGTTCCTGCTCGCGCTGCTAGTTTTGGTGAATTCGTTTTAAAATTAGGGACAATTCCTGCCTTTTTGGGTGTTTTTTTAGTTTTGTTTCTCGGGCAATTTACTTATGTAAGCAGTAACTCTTTTTTCTTTCTTTTTTTGGGAGCAACTGCAGCAGTAAGTGCGTTTTTTCGGGTTGGGTTAAATGTATTGAATCTTACTTTACTAGATCTAATTTTTAAACCCTTTTGTATACTACATCCTTATGCTCCAAAACTTTTTGGCCTATTGTTTACATGGTTTGGCTTAGCTGTAAGTTTAGCTTTAATAAAAAACTATTTAGAAACTTTAAATACGTTTTATAATGCATTAGAGTGCCTACAGTTTGCATATTATTACTTGTATATCTTTATGGCTGCTCGTCTTTTATTATTAATGTTTGTTTATGGCCTAGACAATTTAAGTTTAGATCTTAAAGTCTGTTTTGGTTTGTTTTTTGTTTTTGTGCTGATCCCTACTGGGTTAACTCTTGGTTTGCAGCCACCCGTGACTAACCAATGGTTAGGGCATATTTCTGTGATACAGGCAATGTTTAGCGCAATTTCTTGGCAGTCCTTAAAAGAAACAGCAAAAATTGTTCGCAAGACATTGGCTCTTGCAGGGCTTATTTTTACCATGTACGGTTCTTATCGTATAAATGTGGGCCTAGTCGACCAGGCACAAAATATCGCTCTTCTTGAAGGTTTAAAAAATAATCCAAATATTAGTCCTGAAATGTTCGAAGAGGTGTATAACCAGTTATAGACCCAGGTAGATTTGCAAAATGGGGGAACTCTTGGTGGAAAAATTATTTTAAACCAAGCAATTACCCAACTACGCAAAGAAGCTCGCTTCATGACCAGTGACGAAATGTAGGAAAGCGCTGGTGTTGCACTTAAACGAGCTCGTCTTCTCCAAATTAAACATGATCAGCAGTTAGTAAATGTTTTAGAGTCTACAATGAATGTGGACCTATCACTTAAGTGTTTTGTAAACTTGTTTAGGTTATCAACTGATAGAGCGGCTTTTTATTGTGCTAGGTTAAATAGCAACTGTAGCTTTTTTTGGAATTTTAAGCCTTTTTGCGTAGCTGCTTGGGCAAATCAATGGTTGTCGGGTGCTTATAAACCTTATACTGTAAGCCGTAAATATGCTATAACAGCGCTGGCATAAAGTGAAGTTCGCAAGCTTAACTTTTCAAAAAAAGAAATTTTTACTTTTTATGTTATTTTTTATTTTTTAATTTTTTTATTTTGCACAGGCGTTGCATGGCTGTCGTCAGCCCGTGGTGCCAAGCCGTCCAGTTTTCTGGGCACGGGCATCTCCCCAGTTCAGTAGAAGTTTATTAAAGATTTTAATTATTTTAAAAAATTTTTAATTAAATTTAATAATAACTCTACGAAACATCTAGTTACTAATATTAAAAAAGGAAAAAATAAAAAATTTAAAAAAGTAATTAGAAGGAGGCTGGGATCACGTCAAGTCTTCATGGCCCATATGGAGTGGGCTACACGTGTGTGACAAGGGTCGTGTCAGCACTTTTTTTACAAAAACAAAAAAAACACGGTCATAGTACGGATGGTTGCTTGCAACTCGGCAACCTGAAGCAGGAATCGCCAGTAATCGCGGATTAGCTCGCTGCGGTGAAAATTAGAAGCTTACCCGGGGCATTCACCGCCCGTCACGTTCGGAAAGTTTTGTGCATTGGAAATTTTAAAAAGTTTTTAGAGCTTTTTTTATACCAAAAAAGTTTTTTCTTTTTTTTAAAAAAGCCTAATAAATTTTTAAAATGAAAGTGTGGATCGCAATCGGAATGAAGTCGTAACAAGGTTGCTGTACGGGAACGTGCAGCAGGAATGATTTTTTATTTAATTATTTAAACACTTTTTTCTAATTATTTTAATAAACTTTTATTTTTTTATTTAGTTTTCAGCAAAAACTAAAGTTGGTGCTTTTTTCTATTTCTATTAAAGAAAATTATAAGCCAATAGCTATTCATTAAATAACCATTAGCAATTTAATTGCCCCATAGAAAATAAAAAATTGCTTTATAAAAAAATATAGTTTTTTTGAAAACTAAGGAAATACTTTGTTTTCAAAGAAAACAAAGGGTTACTTAGGTATTTGAAAAATACCTAAGGCACTACTTAGTTTTTTATTAAAAACTAAGGCACAACTTAGGTATTTGAAAAATACCTAAGACACTACTTAGTTTTTAATAAAAAACTAAGGCACAACTTAGTTTTTAATAAAAAACTAAGGCACAACTTAGTTTTTAATAAAAAACTAAGGCACAACTTAGTTTTTAATAAAAAACTAAGGCACAACTTAGTTTTTAATAAAAAACTAAGGCACAACTTAGTTTTTAATAAAAAACAAAGGCACAACTTAGTTTTTAATAAAAAACAAAGGGGTTGCTTACTTTTCTATTATAAAAACTAAAGTTTACTTTTTAAAAAATATAAATTTTATAATGTCTTTGCCTTTGTTTTTGTATACAGATTTGGTGCTTTTTGTCATGGGTGCCCTAGGCACTTTTTTAAATCGCCGAAATTTTATTATTATGCTTTTATGCATTGAATTGATGTTGTTGGCAGCCAATTTGGTTTTTTTAACAGCTTCTGTTGCTTTGGATGATATGAATGGTCAGTTGTTAGCTCTTTGGGTTATAACTGCTGCTGCTGCAGAAACTGCCCTAGGATTAGCTTTGTGTGTATTGCATTATCGATTGCGCGCAACCCTCGATGTAGAACTAATTAATCTTATGAAAGGTTCAAGAAAAGCATGTAACTTAATTTTTTGGAAAATAAATTTATTGCAATTTTTTATTTATTAAATAAGCAGTTGTATATACTTTACTTTTTCTTAATTAAAGTATATTTATCCAATTTATCCGAAAAATTAAAGGATTGCTTTAATTTTCTTTGATTACTAAGCGAACAACTTAGTTAAAAAAAAAAATTAGGCACAACTTAGTTTTTAATAAAAAACTAAGGCACTACTTAGTTTTTAATAAAAAACTAAGGCACAACTTAGTTTTTAATAAAAAACTAAGGCACTACTTAGTTTTTAATAAAAAACTAAGGCACAACTTAGTTTTTAATAAAAAACAAAGGCACAACTTAGTTTTTAATAAAAAACTAAGGCACAACTTAGTTTTTAATAAAAAACTAAGGGATTGCTTAATTTTTATAAAAACTAAGGATAAGGAGTTTTAGGTATTTTTATTTTTAAATACCCAGGTTATATTTTGTTTGAAAAACAAAGTAGATGTTGCGTGTTTGTCAGTTTTTTAAATATAAAAAAATATTAGTATTAAAAAAAATTTTTAAAAATAAGCAAATGTTTTTTTTAATATGAATTATTATTAACAATTAAATATTTTTAGTTTTACTTTTCTCGAAAAAAAAAAAATGCAGTGTAGAGTAACTGGATAACTTACTGGGCTCATGACCCAAAGATAATGGTTCAAATCCATTCACTGCAATTAGAGGGATTCTCTTTTTTTATTAATTAAAATGGTACAAGCAGCGAAATTGATTGGAGCAGGAAGTGCTCTTATTGCATTGGCAGGAGTAGGTGCAGGAATTGGGATTGTTTTTGGATCTTTGATTCAAAGCGCAGGTCGTAACCCTTTGATGGCAAAACAATTGATGGGGTACGCTCTTTTGGGATTTGCTCTATGCGAGAGTATTGCATTGTTTACTTTGTTGGTAGCTTTCTTGATTTTGTTTAGTTAATTATTTTTTATTTTTATTATTTTTATTAATTTATAAAAATAATAAATATTTTTTTATTTGTTGCATTATGCTTTCCTAAGTTATTGTATACACAATAACTTAATAGAGTCTTAAGTTATATAGAATAGTTTAGTATAATTTTTAAATTAAGAAATTTTTTAAAAGTTAAATTAGGTGCATATCCTATTATATGCTTTTAAAAAATTAAATAAAGTTATTTTTAGTTAGATTTTTAAAAAATATATAATTAAAAATATATTACTTTTTATTTGTTAAATAATGCTTTTAAAAGTTTTATACACTAGTTTAGTTCAACTTTTACTTTTTTAAAAGTTAAAAAAGGTTCAATGTGTTTAAATCCTATTACCTCCTTTTAAAAATTTTATTTTTATTTTTATTTTATTGCTAATTAAAGCTTGTATGCTTAACAGTGTAAACTATAAATTATCAAAGAACATTTCTATGGAAAAAGAAAAATTACCTGGAAAACTTTTCAAAGAGTATAAACTTCGGTTTTAAAAAAACAAGAAATATTAGTTTAAAACAGGTTTTCTTTTAAGTTTTTTGTAAAAAAAATAATAAAACCGTACCTAAACCAACACTGGTGGATACGCTGAATAAGCAAAGGCTAAGGCAGACCCTCGGGAAAGGAACTCGGCAAAATACTAGCGTGACTTCGGAGGAAGCTAGACCATTAACTGGTTACTATTTAAAAACCGAAAAAGTGGTGTCACTAAAGAGAGGATGGCAACTGTTTATTAAAAAGTGCGACCTGCAAGCTAATTGTTATAATGGGGCGCAAAACCCCTATGGAAATCTCTCTCCATATGCCTATCTAAACATGCCTAGCTGGCAACGGTTAGGTGTGAAGCTTTAGAGACAAAGTAAGAACAAAAGAAACTGTAGCTTAAGTTCTGCTGGCAAGATTGCCATGGTTAATGAAAGTAAATCACCATTTGAGGCGTCGTGAAAACCTACAGTTGAAATAAAAAGTAAGGGTGGACTATGCTGCTTTTTATAGCATAGTCGAGAGATCTAATTCCCTTCGGCGTAGAGGTGAAACCTAAAGCAATTATTCTAGTATAGCTATTGGAACAGGGTAAGCCCAATGCTGATTTTCGTTAAAGAAAGAGGGACAAAAGCAATTCTGTCTAACCAGCAGTGGGTAAAAGACTGAATAAAAAGCGAATGCCTGTTTGTAATGAACTGGGATAGGATCTATTGATCCGCACTGAAAAGTGGCTGACTTATTCTATGGGTGTCGAAGCTACATATCTGTTTGTATAATCAGATACTACAACACTTATGGCTTGTCAGGTTATAAGGACACTATAATTCAATGGTAAAAACATGACAATGAATTATACTGTATCTGACTGGTACCGCATTAATTGGCACTTTTGCTATCAAAAAGTAACACAAATGCAACAACAAATTGTAGTAGCTTGGAAAGCAAAACACTTTGAGAAAGTATCCACACTCCAGTTAGACCTTGTTAATAGCTTTTCTGCTCGTGCGATTGCAGTACGCACAGTTGCTGTTGTCAACAAAGGTAAAAAAACAGCTGGAGTCGATAAAATTGCTGCGCTAACTCCTAAAGAGCGAATTCAACTGGTCAACCATTTAATTATTCATCGAGATATTGAAGCAAAGCCAGTTCGTCGGGTATGGATTAGCAAAGATGGTAAACCCATTAAAGCCGACAAATCTAATGCCCGACCTTTAGGTATTCCTTGTATGTAAGATCGAGCTGCACAAGCTCTATGGGCTTTAGCTTTAAATCCCATTGCAGAATGCACTGGAGATCGCCATTCTTATGGATATCGACCGTATAGAAGTGCCCATGATGCAGTATCCATACTGTATTTAAGACTCTCTACGCGATATCGAGCAGAATGGGTTCTTGAAGCGGATATTAAAAGTTTCTTTGATAACATTAATCATGAATGGATTTTTAAACACATTCCCATGGACAAAAAAGTACTATGGAAATAACTTAAAGCTGGATACGTAGATATAAGCAATGCCTATGAAAGCAAAAGTGGAGTTCCACAAGGTAAAGTAATTTCCCCAGTAATTGCTAACATAGTGCTCGACGGTCTCAGCGACCATATAGCAAACCATGTTGGACCTATTAAAAAAGGTCAAAGCCCCCAAGTACTCTTAATTCGTTATGCAGATGATTTTGTAATTACTTGCACTACAGAAGAAATACTAGAGGGAAAAATAACTGAAGCCGTCAATAAATTTTTGGCGGATCGCGGTTTGTGGCTGAATCCCAATAAAACAGTGATTACCCATTTAAAAGATGGGTTTGACTTTCTGGGGTTTAATTTTCGTTTCTACCCACGAGTGAAACATCCAACAGGTTATGGTTTATTGATTAAACCTGCAAAAGCAAAAATTCAAGATTTTAAAGGAAAAATCAAAAAAGTGTTTAAAGATATGAAAAATGTGTCTGCTTATACTTTGATTCTAAAGCTAAACCCCATGTTACGAGGTTGGAGTGCCTATTATCAACATACAGTTAGCAAGGAAGTTTTTGCAAGCTTAGATTGGTATATTTGGTACAAGTGTCTTTATTGGCTTAAGCGAAAATGTCCAAATATGGGTATAAAAGAAATCCTTAAGAAACACTTTCGACCTTACAAAAAGCGACATTGGGCTTTTTATGGCCAAAAGAACAAAGAAGAAGTACAACTCTTGTTAATAGCACATGTTCCTATCAAAAGACACTCCATTGTGAAAAATCTAAATCCTTTTTCACTAAGCAATGCGGAATATTTCATGAAGCGAAAACACTTGAATGGATTAACTCATTGGGATAAAAAACGTTATGAGTTATTAGTAGCTCTTAAAAGTGTTTGCAAAGTTTGTGGTCAACTAATGGAACCTGGTCAAGATATTGAGATCCACCATATTATTCCTAAGAAATTGGGAGGTAAAGATCATCGAAAGAATCTAATGGCTTTTCATCGGGAATGCCATCGACAGGTTACTTATACAAAAAATCATGAACTACAAGCGCGATTTGCTGAGTTAGGAATCATTAAGGATTTTAATGTTCTGAAAAAGAACAAATTTAACCCTGAAATACTCTCAGCAAAAGTTCGATGCTGTAGCCGTGTGCAGTGAAAGTTGCATGCACGGTTGTAACCGGGGGAAAGCCTGCGAAGGCCTACCTATCGGAATCACAGGGCTCTGCTATGTGAAAAACACGTTGTATAGAGCCTGACGCCTGCCCGGTACTGGAAGATAAGTGTTTTTTATGAAAGTAAAAAAACAGAAGGACCAGTAAACGGCAGCCATAACTCTGATGGTTCTAAGGTAAAGTATTGCTCGCTGCCTTAGTAAAATCAAGCTATATGCTGGAAAATCCTAAAACTTTCTTTACGTTTTTTAATAAAATTTTTTATTTATAAACGTGACAATTTGAAAGATGTAAAAAATGGACAATCAGCAGGAAACCAAAATTTTTTAGTTTTTATTTTTAAAAACAAAAATAAATAAAATCCTCAGAGACCAAACGCTTGACCTAAAAAACAAAATAAGGTTTTTTTAATAAAAACTAAAAAAAAATATATATATTTTTTTTTAAAACATATAAAATACTTATAAAAGATAATGATTAGTACATTAGATCCTTTGTGGGTTGTAGGATTTGTTGATGGTGAAGGCTGTTTTCGTGCAAGCATTATTAAAAATCCTAAACTTCGTTTTAAAACTCAAATTCAAATAGAATTTGTTGTAGTACAGCATGAGCGCGACATTGATTTGTTGTTTGAAATTCAAAGTTTTTTTATTTGCGGACACGTTAGTAAAACAAAAGGATTGTTAGACAAAACAAACAACACAGCCCGGTTTCGTGTTCGAAAACTAACAGATCTTCAAATAAAAGTTATTCCTTTTTTTGAAAAATACTCTCTTAAAACAAAAAAACATATTGAGTTTGTTAGATTTTGTGAACTCTGTAACCTACTTAGCCAAAAAACTCACTTAACAGAAAAAGGCTTTGCTCGTTGTTTGTTATTAGCCAAACAATTGCCCTATACTATTGAAAAAGAAAAAACTAATTAATATTTTTTATTTGTTTTTATTTGTCTATAAAAAGTTGTTTTATTATAGAAAACCTGAGGTTTTATTATAAAACCCAAGGAGTCCTGAATTTTTAGTTTTTTAGGAAGATAGAGTCCAGCCTTTGTTTTAAAAAGTATTAAAAAAAACTTTATACTTTTAAGACCTTTTCTCTGATACAGAAATGTTTGAAAAAAAAAGATTTGTTTAATAACTTTTAAATAATTTCATTTAAAATGCTTAATGCGTTAAAAATAAGTTTAAAAACTATTAATAAAAAAAAGCATTTTGTAAAAAATGTTTTAAAATGAGCGAAATTCCTTGCCAAATAATTGTTGGCCTGCATGAATGGCGTCATGACTGTCCTGCTGTCTCTCCCGGGGCGCCAGCGAACTTGACATTCTCGTGAAGAGGCGAGATATTTAGCACGGGACGATGAGACCCCGTGCACCTTAACTTCAAACTGTTGTAGCTTTTCTTTTTTCATAAGCTCAGCATAGGTGGAACTTTTTTTTTTAAGAAAAGGCACTTGAGATACCACCCTTATGAAAGAAAAAAGCTTTAAAAAAAAAATTTTTTTATAAGGCAGTATGGGAGTTTCTCTGGGGCGGAGGCCTCCAAAAAAGTATCGGGGGCGCGCCAAGGTTAGGAATCCCCCTTTTTGGGGTTCGATTTTGTGGCAATCCATTATCCTAGCCTGACTGTAAGGAAAACTTTCCGAACAGGTACGTAAGTAGGTGATAGTGACCCAGTGTTTTGATGTGGAAAAAACACTGATCATCGGATCAAAGGTACGCCGGGGATAACAGGTTCATCGGCTCCTAGAGTCCCTATCGACGAGCCGGATTGACACCTCGATTAGTCAATAGTCCACCTAAAAAGCAATTTTTAGGATTGCATCGGGTGAATTGTCAAGAAAAACCATAAAAATGGTTAACTTGCAGCGAAGTCTTTATCGTAGGTATAATTTTATAAAATTTATAAATATAAAAATTATAAGATAGAGAAACGTCCAACGACTAGAAAGTGAGCTCCTACAAGCAATAATCTTTTCACGAGCGCCCGACAACTTTCAACAAAAAAAACAAATAAACATTTCAATAATTAAAATAATTTTGAATAATATATTGTATCCAAATGGTTATTTTGTGCGAAGTCAATATTGAAAAAATTATAAAAAATCTTTACCAAATAAACTTCCAAATAACTTGTTTCAAATTGCATTAGGTATTTTAATGGGAGATGCTAATCTTTATAAAACAAAAAAAGAGGGTACCAAACTTAAAATTGAACAAGGTTATAAACATAAAAATTATGTTGAAAATCTTTATTCTATTTTTAAAAATTAACCTTTTTACCAAGAGCCATATGCATACGTAGCAAAAAAAGGACCACGAAAAGGAAAAGTTAAAAGTTATTCTTTTAGAACATTTGCGCATCCAGCCTTTGATGATTTGTGGAGTTTGTTTATGGTTTCTGGTAAAAAAGTTTATCAAACTGGAATTATTACAAAACACTTAAATTCTTTAGGTTTATCTTATTGGGTTGCCGATGATGGATCTTTGCATAAAAAAAGTAATTCACTTATTCTAAATACACAAGCTTTTTCTTATAATGAAAATTTGTGTATCTGTAAAGAACTTAATGAAACATTTAACTTGCATGCAACAGTAAAACCTCATAAGAAAAAGTATTGGGTTATTTACATTCCTGCAAGCGATGCCCCTGTGCTTCGGACTTATTTAGTTTTTTACCAGCATCTATAAAGCATAAAATACCTAAGCTAAAAAACGAAAAAAAATAAAATAATAAATTTTTGTTTTAATTTATTTCTTTTTTAATTTGTTTTTTTGTTACTTTGCTGTATTGAAAGTTGATGACATAGTCTAAGCTATGTATAAGATTTAGCTTACTTTTTATAAAAAGTAAATTGCTAATTTGAAGTCATAGAAGTTAAAAATAAACATTTTAACGATAATATAACTGGTCGACTCTTCGTGTCCTCTGGCTGCAGAAGGTCAGAAGGGTAGGACTGTTCGTCCTTTAAAACGGAACGTGAGTTGGGTTTAATGCGTCGCGAGACAGTATGGTTCCTATCTGTGCTAAAATAGACTAATACAAAGACCCTCCAGTACGAGAGGACCGGTGGGGTCCCAACCCCTGGTTTACCGGTTATTTTTTCTAAAGTAGCGCCGGGCAGCTAAGTTGGCAATCAAAACCGCTGACAGCATCTTAAGCGGAAAAGATGAGTAGAAATAGGTCTCTATTTTCGTGGAAGTTTACCACGTTGATCGGCAATAAGTATAAAAGTGTAAACTTTGGCTTGATTGTACGAAATAAATTTTTTCTTTATTCTAGTTTAATAAAATTTAATTAAATTTAATCTAATCTAATTTTTATTTTTTTATAGACACTTTTTAACTTTCTGTATAGAAAAGTTAACAAATTTTTAATTTTTTTCAAAAATAAAGAAGGTTCGAGTCCTTAAGTCATTGTTTTTAAAAAATAAAAAATTTTTTAAAAACTTGTATAATTTTTTAAACAAAAAATTATACAAAAAACACTATTAAAATAATAGGTTTGTGTAAAATATAATGACTTTTGTGTATCAAGGTATTACATGCACTGGGAATACAAACCGTAATTTTAAGTTGCTTATTTTTGAAAATGAGGGACAAATAATTTTAAAAAGTCACGGAACATCTTCTTATGACAAGTTTTTTATTTGCACCTCTTATTTTCCACTTTGGAAGGATCTTTTAAAGCAAGTTTTTCTAAAACATGCTTTTTTAAAGGTATTTGTGGCTGTGGTTTCTTTTGTATTGTTTAAAAAAGCCTTATTTATTAGCTTGGTTGCTGTTGTTGGTAGTCTCTTTTTGATGATGCTATTGGAATTAGTAAAATTATCTGGTTTTACTTTAAAAGCATCTCTTTATTCTATAAAACAAATAAATCCAGTAGAAAGACTTACATTTTTATGGGCCTGGCCAACTATAGTAATTGTAGCTTTTGTTTGGTTGGCTAAAGCTTATAAACTGGATGTATCTTATGTTTATGGAGCTACTACCCTTTTAAATTTTGTACTTTTGTTTATAGTAAAAGTTTATACACTTCGTTTAGTAGTTGTTTGGATTTTGCAGTCCTATGAGGATGCCTTGTTTGATTACATGTTTTTCTTAACTTTTTTTGTACCTGTTTCCTTAATAAGCGTTTATTTACCAGACTTGCTTTTGTTTTTTAATCCTGCACACAACCAAGAGTTGGTTACATTCGCAATGGTTGGAACATGGAGAAAAATAGCCGCAGATTCTCTTCGAAATGTTGCTGCTAAATTGCACCCAGAAAGCATAGGGAAAAATTTAGAGTTCCTTTTAGAAGGAGGAGTGCGTCAAACAGCTGAAGCTACTGCGAAGGCAGGGGCCAAAGCTGAAGCAGCTGCGGATGCAACTGGGTCTATAATGGGTAAAGTTGTTTCTGCTGGTGCTGCTGGTGTAGTTACTTGGGCAACTCAAGCTGTTTTAAGAGCTAATGTCTCCGATGAAGTATTTGAAACCGAAGCAAGTCGTATTGAGCGAAAAAATCTCGAGCGAGTAACAGAAGAACAGCGCCAAATGGCGATTGCACGCCAACAGCATGATTTGGAGGAGGTTAAAAACACTTTATTAAATAGTATCAAAGAAGACATAACTGAAGTTAAGCAACTAGTGAAATCTCTAAATCAACAAAAGTTTGTAGAGGAAACCCGTAGTCTTGCTGCGGCACAGCAATCCAGTAAGTCTGATATTAAAGAACAAGTAGCAAATGTTGACGCGTCGAGCGTCCTTGAGCCTACTGGGGTTTTTTTAAACAAAATTTTTGGGTATTTATTTTAATTTTTACTATTTATATTTTTTTTTATTTTTTTATATCTTTTTTTTAAAAAAAAATATAAAAAAGATATAAAAAAATATAATTAACACACAGGTAGCCAAACGTTCGGATGTTGGCTGAAGAAAAATTGGAAAGTTTTTTGGACAATTCCGAAGTGATTATGCATGAATAAGTAGCTTAAAGTTTTAAAAACGGCCGAAAATCCTAGGTTTTCTGCGCAATGTTAAACAGCGCAGAGTGATTCGGTTTCTAAAATGAAACCAGTAGGTTTCTTTGATGAATTTAACTTATTTTTTTGCTTTGGGTTTGTAGTTTATCTTTTTTCATGTTTTTTTTTCTTTTTGTATTAAAAAGAAAATTTTTTTAAGTAAACTATTGTTTACAAAGAGCTTTTTATCAAGAGCAGACGTTTTTTTTAATAATTTAGGGGATATAACTTAAAGGTAGAGTGTCTGTTTTGCACGCAGAAAGTTGCGGTTCGATTCCGCATATTTCCAGTAAGTGTATTACATAAAAATGTCCTCGTCGTCTAGTGGTTAGGACAATGCTCTTTCAAAGCTTAAACACGGGTTCAAATCCCGTCGAGGTCGTTTTTTATTACAAGTAGTAACTAGAAGACGTGAAGGAGAAAATACTCTTTAAGACAATAAGAAGTTAAAAAAAACAATTTTAATAAATTATAAAATAAAAAACTGAAAAATAAAAATTTATTGTTAATTATAAAAAATTAAGGGTTTTTAGTTTGTTTTTAAAAAACAAACTAAGGCGCCAAAACAAGCAAAAACAGTGCAAGTGCGTAAATTTTAGGATTATTAAACCAGATTGTATCAAGAAAATTATTCATAGAAGAATCCAAAGAGAAAAAACCAAAGCAGTTAGTAGGATAAGCTAGCGCAAGAATTCCAAGAATAACTACAACCTGATATACAAGAGCATAGTCTTGAACTGCTCCACTTTGCCATTGTTTCATAGAAGGAACAGCCCAATTAGAAACAGCTAGACTAAGTCCGCGAGGACCTAGTACTTCAAGAAAACCTTTATCAAGAGAAGCCCAAGTATAAGAACCAAGGTTTAAAACAGGAGCTGCTACTTGTTGATTCCAAACGTAGTCAAACATCCAACGACATTGCAAAAACAAGTACAGGGTTTTTTGTGTACTTTCAGCACACCAAGGCATAGGCCAGGTATAAGAATAAGCAAGCCCTAAACCAATAAAAACTGTAGCAAAAGGAAGCCACGCAACCCAAGAAGGAATCATATGACTGCTGACAGTATGAAGAGTAGAAGGTGCTACTTGTAGACTAATGTTCCAAAAAGCAGTTCCCCACCCAATTAATGCATCACTAAACAAATACCCCGCTACTACACTGAAAAAAGCCAAGATTGTTAAAGGAATGGCCATGGTATAAGTTAAACCTGGGGAACTTAATTCAGTTTTTCGAGCGTTGGGAGAAAACACAAAAGCTGCTAGCAATACTTTAAAAGAATAAGCACTTGTTAAAGCTGCTACAGTTATCAACCCAATATGAGAATATAAGCCTCCGGCTCCTGGAGTAGCCCAAGACAATTCTAAAATAGCATCTTTGCTATAATAACCGGCTAAAAAAGGCCAACCCATTAAACTTAAACTTCCTAAGAGCAAGGAAGCCCAAGCCCACGGTAATGCTTGGTGAGCTCCTCCTTGTCGTCGCAAATCCTGCATATCTGCAGTTGCGTGAATAGCAACACCAGCACCCAAAAACAGCAACGCTTTAAAACATGCATGAGTCATCAAATGATAAATGGCTAAACCATAATGGCTTAGTCCCAAAGCAACCATCATGTAACCTAATTGACTACAAGTAGAATAAGCAATAACACGTTTCATATCATTTTGAGCAAGCCCCATTGTTGCAGCCATAAAACTTGTCAATGCCCCAATCCAAACCAAAGCACTTCGGCCCCAAACACTACATTCCCAAAGAGAACTAGTACGAGCAATTAAATAAATTCCCGCAGTTACAAGAGTTGCTGCGTGGATAAGAGCGCTTACAGGGGTTGGACCCTCCATAGCATCTGCAAGCCATACATGCAACCCAATTTGAGCAGATTTTCCAAGAGCTCCAGCCAAAAGCATTGCGCAAAGAAAATCAGTATAAGCCGCAGAAGTGCTTGTTGCTACCAGCAAAGAAAGATCAGTACTTCCTAGATACCACCAGGAAGCCATCAACCCAACCATTAGAGCTGTATCACTTACACGATTAACCAAAACAGCTTTTTGAGCAGCTTTAGTAGCACTTAAACGGTGAAACCAAAAACCAATAAGAAGGTAACTACAAACTCCAATTAATTCCCAACCAATTAACAAAGTTACTAAATCATTAGCAGTTACCAAGAGCAACATTCCTCCTGTAAACAAGCTAAGATAGCTCATAAAACGAGGCAAGTGCGGATCATTTTGCATATAACCTAAACTATAAATATGAACACAAAAACTTACAGTTGTTACAGTTACCATCATACAAGCTGTTAAGCTATCAAAAGAGCATAAAAAAGAAACATGAACTGTACCACCTTGGAACCAAGTACCTAAATCTAGTACCACAGGAGACCCTCCTACCAAAACTTCTAACAAAATGCCAATGCTACAAATAACACTGGTTCCTAGACCTAAAACGGTTATAACTCCACTGCCTCGAGCACCTAACCAACGTCCACCAAGTCCGGCAGCTAGGCTACCCAGGAATGGCCCACTAATAGCATTTAAAAACATATTATATTTTTTTGTTTTTTATTTTTATTAAAGAAATTAAATAACCAAACGCCCAAAGGCCCAAAGGCCCAAAAACCCAAAAACCCAAAGGTTCCAAAGGCTTTTTAGTTTTTTTAATAAACACATTTGTTTTTTTTTAATTTAAGTATTTAAACAAATAAAAAAAATAAAATAAATGATAGAACGTTTAGAACCCAACTAGAAGCCGCTTTAGGAGCATAAGTAGCTTGATGCCAAAACCATAAACTGGAAGATAGTTGGTCAAGTACAAGGTTTGGTTGAATTCCCCACCAAAGAGCAAGAATTAACAAAGGCAATAAAGTCCAAACTTCGCGTCGGTTTAAATCTGCAAGGGCTCCAAAATATTGAGGTTTAGGCATCCCATGAACCACACGGGCATATGCCCACATGGTATAAGCAGCGCTTAAAATAACAGCAATTAGTGCACCAATAAGAGCACCCAAATGGTGAGCAAAAACACTGCACAAACATAGAAATTCACCTACAAAGTTTGGGGTTAAAGGAAGTGCCATATTACACAAACTAAATAAAAACAAAAACAAACTATAAATAGGCATGGCAGTAGCAGCCCCACCCAGATATTTCAAAGCTTTGGTATGAGTACGATCATACATAGCTCCTACCAACAAAAAAAGTGCAGGACTCGCTACTCCGTGCGCTAGCATTAAAAAAGATCCTCCAACAGCTCCAATGTCATTCAAAGTAAAAAGAGCAATAATTACCATACTCATATGGGCAATACTACTGTAAGCTACCAATTTTTTCAAATCAACTTGTCGAAGAGTTGTTAGGCTTGCATAGACCAAACCAATAATACACAAACATAAAACTAAAGGCCCGTAATAAGCGCTTGCTTCTGGAAGAAGAGACAAACTAAAGCGCAAAAGTCCATAGCTTCCAAGTTTTAGAAGAACTCCAGCTAGAAGTACAGATCCGGCAGTACTGGCTTCAACGTGAGCTTCAGGTAGCCAAAGGTGCAGCGGAATCATAGGAACTTTAACAGCAAAAGCTAAAAAAAGACCCCACCACAAAACATATTGACGAGCTGGAGCCCAAGTTTCGGTTGCCAATAACAAAAAACTTGTGGATCCTGCTTGACTATACATCAAAAGAACACATGGCAACATTACTAAACTTCCAACAAGAGTATAAATCACTAACAAATAAGCCGCACGAACTTTACGAGGTCGGGAACCCCCAAGACCAATTAGCAAAAACATGGGCAAAAGAGAACATTCATAAAATACATAAAAGCCAAGCAGATCCAAGCAAGTAAAACTAGCTAATAAACAAGTTTCAAGAATTAATAAAAGGGCCATAAATGCTTGACTATGGTTTTTTTGAGTCCACCAGCTGCAAAGAACTGCCAAAGGCATTAAAAAAACTGTCAACAAAACCATCCAAAGACTTAACCCATCTAGACCAAATTCTAGACGAATCCAAAGTGTTCCGTTCCAGCTTCCTGCAAAACCCACAATTTGTTGAAAAGGCTCAGAACTATTTGGTAAAAAATTGGCCCACAAGAGCAAGCTAAAAAGCAATGTTACAAGAGTAGTTGTCAAAGCAACCAAACGATGTGCAGACATGCTTTTTCCAGGCAACAAACAAAGAAAAAGCGCCCCAAACAAAGGCAAAATAAGTACAGTTATCAATAAACCCTCGTGATTAAGGTTCATAATAAAAGCACATCCCATGCCACAACAAGATAAAACCAAAGGAAACATTTTGCTGTTCTTTTTATAATACAAAAAAAGTTTTAACTTGGGTATTTAAAAAATACCCAGGGTTACTTAGGTATTTGAAAAATACCTAGGGTAGGCTGGGTTTTTGTTAAAAAACCCAGGATTTGCTTGGTTTCTTAAAAACCAAGCAAATCCTTGATTTTTATAAAAAATAAAAAATTACAAAAAATTAAGTTGTGCTTTTTTTTTTAAGAAAAACAAAGTTTGATTAAAAAAAATAAATTAATATTTTATTCTGGTTTTTTTTTATTTTTAAATACTTTAGAATTCTTAGTTTTTGGTAAAAACTAAAGTAGACCTTAGTTTTCAAATAGGACTAAAGCAATTTTTCTTTTTTCGAAAACTAAAACAATTAGTTTAAAGACCGGAAAGAGCGGGATTTGAACCCACGATCCTAAAAAGGAACCAACCTTCCAAGTTGGCGCTTTAAACCACTCAGCCATCTTTCCAGAAATAAATAAAATAGTTTAAAGTTAAAAGAACTTAAAATAAAAAATAAAAATTAAACATAAAAAATTTATGTTTTCTATAAAAAATAAAAAATAAAAAAAGTTAAAAAGAGTTTATAAAATAAACTCTTTTTAACTTTTTTTTATTTTTTATTTGTATATTTTTTTTTATAAAAACCTTTTTTTGTATAATTATGCAAAGAACGCACTTTACGAATAGCTTTAATTGGATTGTATTTTTTTAAAAGACTTCCTTTAGAAAATTTAAACAAAATCGGAGAACTATAAAGAGTTCCCATCCAATTAGAAGTACTTAAACCTACATTCAGAAAACTGTTAATTATTTTTTTTTTACCAGGACGTTTATTTATACGTGTTTTAGGTTTACTTTTATTAAGAAGATTTTTTTTACTATACAAAAGCAATGCATTAGTAAATTCGTAACCTTTTGCCCACACATTTGCATAAGTTTTATCAGCATACATAGAAAATTCTTGAGCTAACAGTTTTTGAGATCGTAGAGATCGTGGAAAAATTTTTTGCGCCATTACCTTAAAATTAAAAGAGAAATTTAAAGAACAAAAAATACACTTGAAATAAAAATAACATTATTTATTGTTTGATACAAATAAAGCATATATAATAACTTTGATTTTTTATTTAAAAAATCAAGTAATGCTTTATTTTTATTTTTTAAAAAATAAAATAAAGCAATTTTTAGTTTTTAATTAAAAAAACAATATTTTTTATAAAAAACAAATAAATTAAAAAATTACTATTATCTTGTTATAATTTAACGGTCTGGGGCAGAAGGATTCGAACCTACGAAATGTCAGAATCAAAATCTGATGCCTTACCACTTGGCTATGCCCCAATTTTTTGTAAAATATAATTAAAAAATGAAGTTTTTATTTTTATCAAAGAATTTGAAACCTACTTTGTAAAAAAACAAAAAATACTTAGTTTTTTTAGAATAAAGAATCTGCTTGGTTTTATTAAACCAAGCAGATCCTGGGTTTTTGTTAAAAAACCCAGCCTACTCGGGTATTTTTCAAATACCCAAGCATATTTCTAGTTTTTTTACTAAGCATTTTTTTTAAAAAAATATTGTTTTTTTTTAAAATGCTTTTTTTTTCCTAGTTTACGTTTACCAAAAACATCCAACACTTTGCCGTAGTTATAAAAAGAGGAAAGCCAAAGAAAAGGTTGAACAGTATTATTGGAAATAGGGCTGGTAAAGCTTTTGTTTTGCACCAACATACCAGGTCCATAGGTGAAAATTTTTCCAAGTGTTAAAAATCCGTTTTTTGCTTTATACAACACGGTATTGTTTTTTTCTGTATAAGAGGAAAGTTTAGAGTTCTTATTTAAAGTAACACTATTTTCGTATAAAGCAAAGCTTTCACTAAAAAACATATTCTTTTTTTCATCTTGTTTTTTTTTCCATTCAAACAATGTACTTGGTTGTTTTTTTAAAAAGCTTTCAAATGTTAGCAACGGTGTTACATAGATTAAATCTCCGATATAGTTAAAGCCTAGGCTTTTTTTAAAAAGAATTCCGTTTAAAAAACAGTTTTCTCGAGAGAAAGCTTGAAATGCAGAAGGATAAGTTCCAACAAAACCACTTTTCAATAAAGTAGTTTTTTGAAGACTCTCTAGTCCTGCAGCAAAGGACCACAGAGAAGGTGTAGTTTGAGAAGAGATTTTAAATAGCTTTTTAAAATTTTGTGTTAAAAAACTGTTGTTAGATTTTCCTACCAAACCAGACAACGCTTTAAAGGCTCGGATTTTTTTTAAAAGGCTTTTTTTGTTTTTAATTGGCCAAACAACTCCCGGAACCAAAGAAGGATTATTCAAAATCCACATTTTTCGAAAAAGTATAGAACGAAACATACTCCATTTTTGGCTAAAAGGAAAAATTTTAGGTGTCAAAAAAGATCCTGGTGCAGTACTTACAGTTTTTCCTCTATCTTGAAAGGCATTACTTTTTCTAAAAAAAGCAAAGGATTGTTTTATTTTTTTTTGAAAAACTAAATTTTTTGTAGCTCCAAAAAAAAGATTACTTATAGCAATTTGCCAAAGAGTTTGTTTAGATAAAGAACGCTTGTATTCCATAGAAAAAAAACGAAATTTATTTTTATAAAGTTTTTTTTGTTCAGAAGAAAGGGTTTTTAGATTGTTCCATTGTTGATTTGCTTTTTTCTGTCCTGTAGGGTATGGAAAAGTTTTAAGTTTACGCGTATTAAAATATTTCATAGCTTTTTAAACAAACGAGAAAATTAAAGAACAAATAATACTCTTTAAATACGCAGAACAGGACTTGAACCTGCATGAAAAAATTCATTAGAACCTAAACCTAACGCGTCTACCATTTTCGCCATCTGCGCAATAATATGGTTTTTCCAAACAATTTTTGCTTATTTAAAAAATTAAAATATACCTTAGTTTTCTTTGAAAACTAAGCATGCCTTAGTTTTCTTTGAAAACTAAGTAGGTTTTAATATTTAGTAGACCCATATAAAAATAACAATAAAAATAAAAAGTTAAATTCAGAGCAGCAGGATTTGAACCTGCGACCTGTGGTTCCCAAAACCACTGCGCTACCAAGCTGCGCTATGCTCTGAAAAAATGTGTTACTTTTTTAAAAAAGTAACCTAGTATGTTACTTTCAAAAATTAAAAAATTTTTTTTAAAATATTATGTTTTTATTTAAAATAAAAACTAAATATTTTAAAAATGCCAAGAGTTCGATTTGAACGAACGACACAAGGATTTTCAATCCTTTGCTCTACCCCTGAGCTATCTCAGCTAAAAAAAACAAAAATTAACCAATTAAATTTTTATTGCAAAAAAAATTAATAAGTTTTAATTTATTCTTAAAATAACCCAGCTACTTTTTTATTTAAAGTAAACCTTTATTTTTTAAAAATAAAGCAATCCTTTAATTTTTTAAATTAAGCACTTGGTTATTGAAAGAATAATTAAAACTTACAGTATAAGAGTTATATGCACCCGCCAACCATTGGTCTGCCCAAGCAGCTACACAAAAAAAGCTTAAAATTCCAAAAAAAGCTACAGTAGCAATTTGACCCAATACAACAAAAGGGGGCTCAACAGGTTGATGACCCAAATAAGTCAACAAAAGAAAATCTCCAATAAGAGCCCACGCTAATCCTTGGTGCAGGGAGCGGAAAACAGGACTTCGGCAATTTGGTTTGTGTAGATATGGAAGAAGTGCCAAAGCAGCAAAAACCAGAGCAATTGCTGCAACTCCAGCAAGCTTATTAGGAATACTACGAAGAATAGCATATACCCACAAAAAGTACCCAATTTTGTTTATTTTTTGGAAATTTTAATTTTGTCCATAAAAATTTCTTTTCATCACTGAAAAGTTCGGACTATCCCTTCACCCCGAAATTTGGAGAAAATAGAAAACTTGAAAGTTGTTTAAGACGTATGTTTTTTCGCTTGTCGAAGATTATATTGAAGTTTTTTTAATGCTTCATAATTGCCACGATCTTTTCGAAAAGAACGCGCCCACTTTCGAACTTCTACAGCTTTTATTCCTTTTATTTTTTTTTCAAAAAGAGGCACAAGTTTTTCAATGGTTTGAATAGATGTAGTGGATAATTTATACCAAAAAAACTGGTTTTTTTTAGACAAAGAAACCTTTACTTGAATGTTCAATTTAAATCGAATGGCTTCAAGCAATTCTTTTTCATCTTTTTGACCCCAACTTACGCCATGGACTAAACACTTTTCTTTTTTTAAATTCAAATAGAAGGATCCTTCTGCTTCTGTAAAGCCAATTAACCACCCTAGAGATGGATAATTTTTACATTTGTTAGGATGTTGGACTTTAAAATCCAGAGGCACCTCCTTACTTTGTTGTTGAAGGTTTTTTAGGAAAAGGTTTCGTTCATGGACAGAAATTTTGTTAGTTTTACCTTGCATATAAATATCTAACGCTTTTTGAAAACAAGAAAACTGCCATGCTTTTTTACGTGTTAAAAAAGCATGGGCTGGAAATTTGGGAAGAAGATAATAGAAAAGAACTTCTGGGTTTTTAATATAATATTGAGAAGCCTTTTTTCCAGCCTTTTTAACAGAACCACACTTTAACTTTTTTTTTAAATAAGTTAAAAGTTTCAGGTTATAGTTAGGCTGGCTTACCTTAAACACAAATGTCCAAGATCCCTTTTGACTTTGAGTGAAATAGAAGTTTCCATCTCCATCGATAAGACCGCAAAACCAGTTTATAAAATTGTCAGGGTGTCCAACATTAAGTCTCTGAAGAGAAGGCATCTGCCGCAAATTCAATGCAAGCTTTGGAGAACTTTGGTTTGTACAAAACCAAGCAAAAACTTGATTTTGTAGAAAACAACGGTTCTGTTCCTTTTGTACTAAAAGGGTGCTGCCTTCTCTGGCGGATTGTCCATTTAAAAAAAACATTTTAACTGGTGGGGCAAAGCCCTTAAACCTAGTAGTTTTTTTTGTTTCCAGGATTTTCCCGCATCGAGTTGGATTTATCAAGATTATGTTACCATAATGATGAGAGCAGAAATACTCTGGTACAATGTGAGCTGGAGTAGAATATGGGTTTGCTGGAATATTGTTGTCCGGGTGACCCAAAACTTCAGGGTAAAAACCAACAAGCCAAGCAGCTAATGCTGCCAACGCAAGGGTTGCTACCAAATCTTTTACATAAAAATATGGATAAAAGTCTACCAAATCAGTTTGCGCAGGAATTCCTAGCGGATTGGTAGATCCATATTGGTGTAAGGCTGCTAAATGAGCAAGACTAAGAGCCGCCAAAATAAATGGAAACAAATAATGAAAGCTGTAAAAACGGTTAAGAGTAGGGTTATCGCATATTGTTGGTTTGAAACTTTAAACTAACTACAGTTTTCTAGCGCTTCGCGCTCGGGCGAAGCCCTCAGAAAACTAAGCATATTCAACATTTTTATTAATTTAAGAACTTTTGTTCGTTCAAACACGCTTTTCATCGCTGAAAAGTTCGGACTATATCATAAACAAGCATGGTTTAGGGTGGTAATTTTTTACAAAATTACTAAAATAAAAAACTTTATTTTTATTTTAATTAGATTAATTTTTAAAGTTTTAACTGAAAGGATATTAGGAACTTTAATGGAAGCATAACGAGGATTAATACGCAATTCTTTGGCCCATTGAATATATTGAATACGCTTATTTCCTTTTAGGCTAACTTTAGCTTTATGCAAAAATTTCAATACATTAGCACAGCCAGAAACGCTTGTTGTTTTTAAACGATAATGCTTTGTTTTTTTACAAAAAAATACATTGGCTTTTAATGCTAAACGTTTTTGAATTGCACTCAATAATAACAAACCATCTACAGTTTGTCCAATTTCAAAAGAACATGTTGGATTTTTTTCTTTTTGCGCAGTATACACGGAAAAACAACCTTTTCCATTAATAAAGCCTACAAGCCAAAAATCAAAATAAGAAGCTTTCATAAGATCTTCAACCATTTTGTGTAAAGAGAATAAGTTATTTACAAAAAAACTATATTTTTTATAATCCAAATTTAATTCTTGAGAATAAACGGTATTCTTTTCAACAAAATGATATTTAAATAGAGAAAATTGTTCTTTTTTAGCTCCTAATATTGGATATTTCTCAAAAATAGGTACGATTTTTGTAATTAAGTCTTTTTTATTTCGTACTTTAAAAACAACCATATTAGTTTTATCTTTTCGAGTACGAATATTTCCAGACAATTTGTACAAATTTTTAACTTGATATAATAAAGGAGTATCGCGTTTATGCAGCTCAATTCCAAACTCGTATTGAACGTATTTTCCATTTTTTAAAATTCCAAACCACCCGTCTGCTTCATAAAAACCAACCAACCAAGCTTGTTCTTCTGCATTAAGTCTCTGAGACGCTGGTAAAGTAGAATAAGTTTTTATTATTTTACTAGTCCATACATCTGCGGATTGACTATAAATCTGTGGCGTTTTTACCATTCCAATCATATTAAAAAGAATTAAATTATTTTTGTTTTTTTTACAATAGAATTCTTCGAGAAGATGGTAGTCACAGATGAAAAAGTTGTTCCCGCAAAAAGCAGAATTTTCTAGACAATAATCTAGCTGCCGGTAACTAACAGAGAAGCCCCCCCACAACCAACCTACAATGGATGTTCCCACAACAGGAAGAGCACTAGCCAAACTAGTAATTACGGTTGCACCCCATAAAGACATTTGACCCCATGGAAGCACATAACCAATAAAAGCAGTTAAAATCATAACTAGAAGAATAACAACCCCCAGCAACCAAACAAGTTCACGAGGTTGCGCATAACTAGTATAATAAAGACCACGGAAAAGGTGCATGTAAACTACAATAAAAAAGAGACTAGCACCGTTGGCATGCAAATAACGCAAAAGCCAACCATTAGATACATCACGCATGATGTGTTGAACACTGTGAAAAGCCAAATCCACATGTGCGGCATAATGCATGGCTAAAAAAATACCAGTAGCAATTTGCAAAACCAAGCAAAGTCCAGCAAGAACTCCCCAATTCCAATTTCCACTTAAATTAGAAGGAGTTGGATAAGAAATTAGGTGGTTTTGCACCACAGAAAGAAGGGGTTGCCCCCAAAGGCTTCCACGCAAAGAACGAGAAGAGTTTGCCATAAAAAATAAAAATACAGTAATAAAAATAATAAAGAAAAATGAGTAATAATTTACTGAAAACATTCTTGAAACAGAAATTTAAGTAGGTTGTTATTTTATAAAATTACCAAAATCCAAATTGTTAAAATTAAACATTTCCTTGAATTTTAGAAACAACTTTTTGAAAGTCTACAGAATGTTGCACAAACACGTCATGGAGAGGAGCATGAACACGGCGTTTAAGAGTTAAAGCAACGGCTCCCATCATAGCTACCAAAAGAAGCAAACTTGCCAACAAAAGTAGATCCACATGAACCCCATATAGTGCAATACCCAATTGTGCTAGGGGGGAATGAGAAGCAGCCGCTGTTTGCCAAGAGGTTTCCATAAATTCCTTAGAACTGGTTGTAATCCCTGTTGGAAGCAAAGGGGTTACAAACGGACTTTTTTCCATAGGCTGCCACAGAACACCTACTACAGCAATAACAAGTGTTAAAAACAAAAGACCAGCCACAGGATAAGTACCTCGTTGATGCGCTACAAGTTCTGTTGCTGGAATATCTAGTAGCATAACTACAAACAAAAACATAATCGCCAATGCTCCAATATACACTAGCAATTGCAGAAGAGCGAAAAACTCAAGCCCTAGTAACAATAAAAGACCAGAAGCATGCAAAAAGGTTAGAACAAGGTAGAACACGGAGTGAACTGGGTTTTTAGAACGCAACACAAGAGCAGCGCTTACCCAAGCACCTGTACTAAAAACAAAAAACAAAGAATTCATTTTTATTTTTACACTTTTAGTTTTTTTAATTAACTAATCTTTTATCTTTATAGAAATAAATAGTTTTATTCGTTTATTATTTTTAATAATAAACTTTTTAAATTTTTATCTAATAGACTCGGTGGCTGAGTGGTTAAAAGCGCTAGACTGTAAATCTAGTGATATTGTCTACGCAGGTTCAAATCCTGCCCGGGTCAATTTATGCATAATTGTAACTAAATAAAAAATTTGCTTAAAAAAAAGATAGTAAAGTTTTCTTTTATTTCAACAAAAAATAAAACTTACAAAAAATAAATTACTGTTATATAATAAACTGTATAGGTGGCGAACATAGCTAAGTGGTTAAGCGTTGGTTTGTGGATCCAAAGCACGTGGGTTCAAATCCCACTGTTCGCCTTTTTAAAAATTTGGTTTTTTATAATTATAAAAATAGTTATTTTTTAAAAAAATAAAATTGTTAATTGTTAATTGGCACTATAAAGAAAAAAAAATAAAAAATATTTAGTTTTTCTTGAAAACTAAATACTCTTTAGTTTTTAATAAAAAATTGAGTAGACCTTGGTTTTAAGAATAAAAACCAAGCATACTCTAAGTATTTTTCAAATACCTAAGCATACCTTAATTTTTCTTTAAAAACAAAGCAAGCCTTTGTTTTTTCAAAACAAAGCAAGCCTTTGTTTTTTCAAAACAAAGCAGATCCTTAGTTTTTTGAGAAAACTAAAGTAGACCTTAAATTTTTAACAAAAACCAAGCATTTGTTGAATTTCTTAAAAATACCCAAGTAATGTTTATTTTTATATAAAAACTAAGCAATACTTAATTTGTATTTTAAAAATTTTTTAGTATAAAATAATGATTTTTTATGTATTGGTACAAGTCCTTGCAACTGTTGTACCCTTGCTTCTTGCTGTAGCGTTTCTAACTTTAGTGGAACGTCGTGTAATGGGGGCAATGCAACGTCGACAAGGTCCTAATGTTTGGGGTTTTGGAGGTCTTCTTCAACCCTTTTTTGATGGTCTTAAACTTTTGTTAAAAGAGCCTATTATGCCTAGTACTGCTGATCAACCTTTGTTTTTGTGGGCGCCTGTACTAACTTTTCTAACTAGTCAAGCAGCTTGGGCAGCTTTACCAACCAGTCCTGCAGGAGCTGTTAGCGACTTGAATCTTGGAACTATGTATGTTTTAGCTATTGGAAGTCTTGGTGTCTATGGAGTTCTTTTGGCTGGATGGGCCAGCAACAGCAAATATGCTTTTTTGGGATGCTGCCGCTCTGTGGCACAAATAATTAGTTATGAATTGCCTATGGGACTAATTGTATTAACAGCAGCGGTAGTTTCCAACAGTTTGAATTGGAATGTTTTGGTGGAAAGTCAACAATTTATTTGGTTTTTAATTCCTCTCTGGCCTCTTGGATTGATTTGGTTTATTTGTTGTTTAGCAGAAACTAACCGAGCTCCTTTTGATTTGCCTGAAGCAGAAGCTGAATTGGTAGCGGGGTATAATGTTGAATATAGTTCCATGGGATTTGCACTTTTCTTTATTGGGGAATATGCTAATCTAATTTTAATGAGCACTGTAACCAGTATTTTATTTCTTGGTGGAACAGGAGCGCCTCTTGCTATTCTTTCTTTTTTGCCAGGATCTTTATGGCTTTCTTTGAAAACCTTATTGGTATTATTTACTTTTGTTTGGGTACGTGCTACTCTTCCACGTTATCGCTACGATATGCTTATGAATCTGGGTTGGAAAGTTTTTCTTCCCTTAACTTTGGCAGGATTCTTGTTTAACGTTGTTCTTGTATACGTTTTCCAAATTTTATCATTTTTTGAAATTTTACTTTTTAATAAGAATTGTTTTGTTTAAAAAATTGGGCAGAGTAGCTTAACGGTAAAGTAGTGGTTTCATAATCCATTGATAAGAGTTCAATTCTCTTCTCTGCTATAGTGTAATAAAACCTACTTTTATTTTTGTTAAAAACCAAGCATATCCTGGGTATTTTAAAAATACCCAAAACTTTTTAGTTTTTGTAAAAACTAAGCATATTCTTAGTTTTATTTGAAAACAAAAGCAATCCTTAATACCTTATTTTATAAAAAATTTATTTTTATATGTGCCGGGTTTGTAGCTTAATGGTAAAGCATTGGACTTTTAATCTAATGAGTGCGGGTTCAAGTCCTGCCAAACTCAATAACCAGAGTATTTTAAAATATCCGAAATTTCTAAATTTCTTAAAAATTTAGAAGAAGTTATTATTTTAAAATTTTTGTACAAATTTTAAAGTAAAGTTAAAATTTATTTTTTATAAAAAATAAATAAAAAATGACTTTGGATGTAATTTCTTGGATGCCTGAAGGGTTTTTTCTTGTAACTCTTCTAGCTTTGTTATGTTATGGGATTACTCCTGGCGCAACTCCTTTTGAAGAACAACTGGGTGTTCCTCTCCATTGGGTAAAGTTAGAAATTTCTCGTCTGGAACCAAAAACCAAAGGGTTAACTTTGTTTTTAAGTAACCCCTCCCAGGCAGAAATTTCTTTTTTTTTTAAAGAAGATAATGTAATTACCACCGAAATGCTTTCTAAAAAAAGTAAGCTTTTCGTGGAAAACATTGCTTTAAATGAAAAAGAAAAAACTTTTGGAGAGGAAAAAAAAGCATCCTTTCTAAATTATAATGCGCCAGGAAATTCTTATCTTGGGGATACCATCCCCGCAAGTGGCCCTGGTCATGCTTCTGCTCTTTTAGGGGCTTGGGCAATTCCTTGGTGCTTGTTAGGATTTTTGCTTGTTTTTTATTGTCCTCTGCATACTTTAATGGCAGGAGGTGTTTTTTTGCGAGATTTGTTTAGTGTACAATTAGGAAGCTTGCAATGGATTTTTGCTGCAGCTGTTTTAACCATGACTCTTTCTTGGCAAAAATCTGCTGGAATTGTTCATCCAGAATATATTTCCCTAACATTGCTGGCCTTATTGGGTCAACATTTGTTAATGTGCTCTACAGATCTAATGGCTATGTATGTTTGTCTAGAACTTCAAAGCTTTGCTGTTGTTGTTCTTTGCAGCCTAAACTACAATAATGCTTATTCTATTGAAGCAGGAATAAAATACTTCTTATTAAGTGCTTTTAGTAGTTGCTTGCTTTTGCTTGGAATTGGTTTAATTTACTGGGATACTGGCTTAACTCAATGTCACCACCTTGTAGAACTTTTAAACACCACCTATATTGAACCAAGTATTTCTCTTTGGCTAGGAGTTTGGTTAGTAAGTCTAGGCCTACTTTGGAAACTTTCTGCAGCACCTCTTCATTTGTGGGTAGCTGATGTATATATGGGAGCTTGGAGTAGTGTAACTTTGTTTTTAAGTACTCTTCCAAAAATTGCAGTTCTAGGTTTTTGGATCCACACATGGCATCCTTTGTGGCATGCTACTTTTGGAAACAGTATAACTGTATTTAGTGCACTTTCTTTGATGGTTGGTGCCTTAGCACCTTTAGCTCAAACTCAACTTAAACGTTTGCTTGCTTTAAGTAGTGTTGGTCATATGGGATTTTTGTTAATGCCATTGTCTGCCGGGCAAGAAGCTTTTGCTGCTCTATGGACATACCTTATCCTTTACCTTATTACCAATCTAGCTATGTGGGGTTTGCTTATGTGGCCATTTGGGCGACCAGGGAAAAATTTTGCAGGTCCCCAATATATTTGGGATTTGTCCGCCTTAAACCAAACTTCTCCTGCTGCTGCTACCGCTTGGGCTGGTGTAATGTTGAGTTTAGCAGGTCTACCTCCTGTTGCTGGTTTTCTTGGGAAACTAGGATTATTCTGGTGGGCCCTTAATAGTCACCTTTACATTTTAGTTGGTGCTGCTTTAGTTGCAACTTTATTAAGTACTATTTATTATTTGCGAGTTCTTAAAGTGGCTTATGTAGATATGCCAGGAAATTGGGGTTCTTATGGAAAAATCCCTTCCTTTAATGCGTATTTAATTGCTATTTCTTGGAGTCTTCTAGTTTTATTGCTTTGGCACGGAGCCCCCCTGATTTTGTCTAGTCATTTGCTTTTGTTGGCTTCTTCAATTTTTATTAACTTTTTATACAATATAATCATAACAAACTAAAAGTTTATAATCTTTATTCTTCTAATTGCTTGCTTTTTCAAAATAAACTACAGGAAAGATGGCCGAGTGGTTTAAAGCGACTCATTGCTAATGTGTTATATTTTTTGATATCGCAGGTTCGAATCCTGCTCTTTCCGTTTTATTTTTTTTAATTTTTAGCTATTTGTTATTTGTTAAATTTTTAATTAAGTTTAGGGTTAATAACTCAGCCTGGTAGAGTGCCATTTTTACAAGTTGGAAGTCGTAGGTTCAAATCCTGCTTAGCCCATTGTTTAATACTTTTTATAAAAAGTATGTTTTATTAACATAACTGAAAAATTTTTAGCAAGGTTTATGGTGCAACGGTTTAGCATATTGGTTTCCAAAACCAATGATGAGGGTTCGAATCCTTTTAAACCTGCGAAATAATTATTAGTGAAAAATAATACAATTTATTTTTATAACAATAATTGTTATAAAAATAAATTTAAAACTTAAAAATTAATTTTTAATTAATATTTTTTCGGCGGTTAAGTCATCTAATGGCAAGATTTTGGTTTGCAAAACCAACCATAGCAGTTCAAATCTGCTCTTAACCTTATTTTTGAATGAAAAATAAGCTGCCCTTAGTTTTTTATTAAAAACTAAGTATTCCCTTAGTTTTTTATTAAAAACTAAGTATTCCCTTAGTTTTTTATTAAAAACTAAGTATTCCCTTAGTTTTTTATTAAAAACTAAGTAGACCTTAGTTTTTTATTAAAAACTAAGTAGACCTTAGTTTTTTATTAAAAACTAAGTAGACCTTAGTTTTTTATTAAAAACTAAGTAGACCTTAGTTTTTTATTAAAAACTAAGTAGACCTTAGTTTTTTATTAAAAACTAAGTAGACCTTAGTTTTGTAAAAACCAAGCAAATCCTGGTTTTTTTAACAAAAACCCAGCCTACCCTAGGTATTTTTCAAATACCTAAGCAGGCCTTTGTTTGTTTTTTAAACAAACAAAAAATACTTAATTTTTAAAATAAAAATTAAATATACCTTAATTCAACACTTTTTTAACACTTAAAAATAAAAATATAAAAATAAAAAATAACTTTTTATAAATAATCTTATAAAAGTTTTATCTCAGCGTTTGTGGCTTAATAGGATAAAGCACCGAGCTACGGACTCGGGGACTGTGGGTTCGAGTCCTGCCAAACGTGCTGTAAAACAAATTTTACAAAAAAATAACATTAATTTACTAAAAAAATTTACGAATGTGGCGAAAGGGTAGACGCGAAGCCTTCAAAAGGCTTTAGTTATGTAACTGTGCGGGTTCAAGTCCCGCCATTCGTATATAAAAATAAAAAAATTTAATAAACTTATTTTTCAATAGCACACTTTATGGCTGCAGCCTTGATTATTATTGGCGTTGTTTTTTTGTGGACAGCTGGTTTGGCTGATTGGATTGTTGCATATGCAACCGGAGTAGCACAGTTTGGTATTTGGCTTACTTTATTGAGTTTGCTACCTTTTGCTGTGTTGTGGGTTTCTTTGAAACGCATGTCCTTCAGTGAAATGCCTAGCAACACAGCACGCGCACATTGGAGTGTACAATTGAAAGTGTCATAAACAGAAGACTGTTATTTTTTATTTAGTTTTATTTATAATAATTATAAAAATAATATTATTTTTATAATTATTATAAATTTTTATGCATTCACATTGATTTGTTTAATTTTTTGTAAAAAATTAAGGATTGTAAGGGTAGGTTACACACCCTCCGAGTATTTGAGAAATACCCAAAGATATGTTTAGTTTTAATAAAACCAAAGTCTACTTTAGTTTTTTCGAAAAACAAAGGCCTGCTTTGTTTTGAAAAACAAAGCAGTACTTTGTTTCTATTAAAACATAAGCAGTTTTTATATTACTTAAAAAAAATTGGTTAATTGAACAAAAGTAAAAAAAATTTTGTTTTTTTTTATAATTACAAACTACTTGGTGTTTTTTTTTAAATTAAATAACAGCTGCAAAATATGACTTTTTTTGTATGGGTAAAATCCTTTGCTGATGCGCCTTCTCCATGGCAGATGGGTTTTCAAGATCCAGCGACTGCAAGCATGGAAGGTATTATTGATTTGCATCATGATATTTGTTTTTTTTTGCTAGTGATTTTGGTTTTGTGTCTGTGGTTGGGTGTTCGTATTGTAACTAGTTTTCATTACACTAAACAACCTATGCCAGAACGATTTAATCACCACACCAATCTGGAATTGGTGTGGGCTATTTTGCCGAGTCTTATTGTAACTCTTATTGCATTGCCATCTTTGACATTGATTTATACTTTTGATGATCTTGTGGCAAAACCAGCACTTACTGTAAAAGTGCTGGGTCGTCAATGGTATTGGTCTTACCAAATGAAAGAACATGTTCAACAAAGTCTAGTTAACCCTGACCTTTTGCTTGAACTTTCAAAACAAGACCATATAAAAACTTGTAAAAGTTTTAAATATTCACTTTTTATGTATTTTATTTTTTATAATTTTTAAAAAATATTAAATTAACAAGAATGTTAAAGTTTGTTTTTTT